GGGATTATACAGAGCTTTAGCCCCTAGCGCCTCCCAATCCCCCTCTGGATCCAGAGGGGCCATCCGTCTGATGATGGAAGCCTTGACCTCAAAGAGGTCTTCGGCTTGATATCGAGTGAGGCGGTAATCCTCTAACGAGAGATCGTCCCCCTTTTTCGCCTGCAAGGCGTTTAGAAGTCTGTGGTGGATAGAGTTAACGGATTCCCCACCAATGAGTTCGTCATCGGCATAGGGAAATGGTATTACAGGTGGAGTCTGATTAGAGGGCCCTGCCTGCTCCGGTACTAGATTCGCACGAGGGAAAGGCGGTCCCTCCGGCTTATTCACCGACGTGCTACTTGTGTCCTCAGTAGTAGTCTCGTTAGAAAGGATCCCCCCTAGGACCCCCGTCCACGAGGACGAGCTGGATGATCCGGAGGCTCCAGACGGAGCCATGTTATTTCTGGCTTCCGGGATCCCCGCATCCCCGAAAAAATAAATAGACGAAAAAAAGAAAAGAGCACCAAGTATACCGCACTCCCAACCCAAAAATCGACATAAGGTCCGATAACCTAAAGACAAAGGAAGCCTTCCCATTAGGGTCTTCCATAGGTCTTCATAGCCTGTGAGTTTGAAAATGAAATAAATAAGCAGGAACGAGCTTAAAGAAATAAAAAGACACATACATACTTGGCGCAAACGTGAATTATGCATATATATCCATATCTCTATTCTATCTTCGTAAACCCCCACCCCCTAAAGTTGTAAAGAAGGACTGGGGTCTAATCTTCTTTCTATCTGACAGGACAACAAATAGGAAGGGATGGTTCTTTCATTGCATTGATAGAAGTCTAACTAGAAAAAGATCTCTCTATTACTTTGAGAATTAAATCGTTGGTTTTACCGACGAACTACGTGGGAAAAAAATTGACCTGAAATCTTTGATTTTAAGCAAGCGTAGGCTCGAAAGCCTCCACGCGCTAGCGCGCAAGCTTTTTCTGGCTTCGTCCTCTTTTTCTTTAAGAATAAGCTTTTTCTCGCTTGGAAGCGCCTTCTAATCGGCCTTTTCAACATATACGCCTTTTATTGATTATTATAATTGAATAAATTCTTCTTCCTTTCTTAAAGGTCTTAGCTTAACACTGCAACAGCAACTTAAACTGGCCTTATTGATTGAACTGTTGGAGGGTCAACTAAAGGCATTGGCTGTCACACTTCCTGCCTTGTTGGTACCTTGTGATTCATCTCGCGTCCTATCTACACACGTACTTGTCTCGTTCCGACCAACTGAAGAATTCTACCAACTTAACCTTTAATTTAGTAGTCACTCTTGTTTATTCTTCCGGTCGACGAGAGAGGCCATTCTGCAACCTGACCTTATGCGCCTTATTTTCTTCTTCTCTATGCCGAGAATCTTTTCTTTTAGGCATGCCACAAACCTGCTTTTCTTTTCCATGCCCATCTTATACAAAAGCTGTTGGAATCTTATCTGTGACTATCTTGCCTATGTCTTCATCATCATCCATCTGAGCAAACCAACCTTCTCTTGCCCGGCTAGCTCTGCTGCTGATAGGGCTAAAGCGCATAGTAAGCGTTGGTGCAGTATAGCGCGGTAGTAGCACATTCTCTTAGGGCGTGCATTAGTGCATTAGATGAGAGTGCTGCGCCTTGTCTTACGTCTGCCTCTCTGACGCGCGTCTTGCCTTTGTATTTTAGCCCTTCTCGCGCTATAGCTTAGGGGCCCCTTCCTAGCTTCTTCTTCGGATCGAATGAGGATGATGGGGGGATGCTTTTTAAACTGCGTTTGGTTCGTTCATCTGCTTTCTTTTCATTTGTTGTACAACCAATGTTCCGACTTTTGCAACCAATGTTCCGACTTTTGCAACGTATTATTTAGTGTTCAACTTTTTGAATTTTCATAAAGGTGAGTATGCGCAGAGGCGCGAGCCCTTACTATACTATAAAGGAGCTTTGAGCAAGGGTGTGAGGCTGAGGGTTGCTTCTTATTACATTACGTCGCGTCGGTTCTTTGTTAATTACGTAATTAAATGGCACAGCTTTCAGTGAACAAGCTTAACTACCTTGCGAAAAAAGTCTATAATTCGATGTGTTAAGCATATAACAGAACTCACTTCATTCTGCTTTAAGTACTAAAATTCCTACTCCTTCTGAGCATTCTGTAGAGCTTTGTTCTCTTATTAAATTCAAAATAAGCATCTTTCTAGCTTGCTTACAAGCGGGTTGTAGTTTATTATGCTATTAGACATCACCTGAGCCTGAACTTTCTAAGACTTATCACATTCCAATGATAGAAGAATAGGCTGTTTGATAATAAGCTGCTCTTGTCATCTTTTCAGGAAGGGAATGAGTTGGTGCTCTACTCGAATATGCCCTCCGTTTGAAAGCAACTGGCATAGTGTACTCGTCCTTTTGACTAGCAGCGTTTAGGTTCCTGAAATCGATGCAGATTCGCAGCTTGCCATTCTTCTTTCTTACAGATACGATGTTTGAAGTCGACGTACCTTAGATCCGAATGAATTTAGCATTTAGGAGCCTTTCTATTTCCTCTTTTATCTTCAGCCGTGGACATCAGCCTTGGTGGTTGCTTATAAGGCTTATATCCCTCCATGATGGGAAGACGGTGTTCTACCAGGTCTCTGGACAGACCAGGCATTTCATCGTATTCCTCAGCAAAACAGTCCTTGAACTCCCTGAGAAGGTTTCTTAGCCTTTCTCTGAACTCCCCTGTTAGGCTTTAAGTACTACATACTTGCTTGGTTACGCGAGGGGTTTTTCGTTTAGAGTATCAGCAATAGCAGTTGCCGCATAGAGGGATATCGTTGACTGGTACAAGAATCGAATTCCTTGCTTACACTTTCGTTCTATTGGTTGAGAAAGACTTTTTTTTACGTTATCCAGAATGCGATGCCCCAAGGCTTCAAAGTAGCAATCGGCCTTCAATCCTATGATTTGACTCGAATAGCTAATGTCAGAGTAGCAGATATGGTTTTAGCTTCCGCTGCTTTCCAATCTTCCTCTATAAATTCTCTTTTGAGCGGAATTGAAAGAACCATGCCTTTTTTTGTTTTAGAAAAGCCTCCTCATCAACTCTCTGTCTTTCGAACCCACCTCACCGAGCTTAACGCCCTGTGGACTATTTTACGAAGGCCTAACTTGACAGGCCCGGACGGCCGATTCATAAGGGTCTGAGCCTTGGTCGGCTGCCCTACTAGGTAAGGCAAGCGCTCACCGATTTCTTTACGTCTTTTCGACCGGGCGTGAATTGAAAAAAGGGGAATTCATTATCCAGCAGATAAGGCATCCATTAGCTTATTGTCGGCTCTCACTCTGGCTCCTCATCCAGAGGCGGGTTGAGCCCCTTGCACGGTGAATCGAAGAGAGGATTGGCATGTAGCAGCCCGCACGTCGTCGAAGCGGGAGTGGCGAAATAAAGAAGTCGGAGCTCACTCTTAAGATCAATTCTGATTTCAGAATTAAGGCATCTATAGAGAGTGAGAATGCGTTTTATCGCCAGAATCTAGATTATTAATAGAATGGTTAAACGTCGCTTTAAAAGCAAGAAGATCGCTGTCATATGGGATAAGGCTATGATACATTAGAGCTCTTCTTTGATTCGATAGCCTTAACGGTACGTAAGTCACTAGATATAAGCGAGTAGGCATATAATTACGTGAAAGTCACCAACCAGTGAATGTATTCAGTTGCTGTCCCATCGACTTATGGTTAGCACTTAAAGCTATAAATCTTAACATGCAATAGAAGCAGATTAACGGTAGCAGTTACCACAGCACTGTACTTTACTCAGCGATAGCGCCTGGTTCAGTGATGGCAGACTCCCGGATGAAAGATGCAGCCTAAGAAGAAGGTAAGCAAGAAGGTCAGCCTTCGGAGTTGCAGTAGTAAGTCCGGCCTATCCAGTGTAAGTTGTAAGCTAAGTCCCTAGAGTTGCAGTGATAGTGCTTTCCCCTCACCTCAAGGTTTAAGCAAGTCCAAGGATAGGAAGCAAGTCTCTTTTTCCTGTGATCAAACCTCTATCAATATGCTTAACACATCTTAATGGAAGAGATCTTCACCTCTTTTGCATTAGGCCAGGGCAAGTGCATTGCCTAGGAGGTTTGGATATTCTCGAATCGGTTTCATTCCATGTTCTTAGAAAAAAAGTAGATGAGAAGTATTGATAGGTCTTTGTGTAGAATATAAGGTGGAAGGTATCCTTTGTTGAAGGTTTGTGACTCCTTCGCTTCGACCGGACCTTCTTTAGTAGCGAGTAGAACTTGATTGACAGATATGGAGTTTAAACAGCATTTATTGTCACCATGACCAGCCCTGCCTTGACTGGTGGGTAAAGGAGAAAAAGTCTCAGCGCTAACTCACTAGACGGACAATCGACCAACGGGAGAGAAGAACGCCCGATTTACTAGCCTGGGAACATCACTTCAACTAGTGGCAGGTAGTTGAATTGAAGGAAAGCGGCAGCTAATTGAATGGGTTATGTCGCACCTGATTCATCTTCAACCGAAATGAAATAACATTAATGAAGGAATGCAAGTTTTACCCATATCGTCTGTCTTATTTAGACCCTGATCTAAATCTATTAGAAAGGAACTGCCCTAGGTTCAAGAAAGACTGTCTGGCTGTAGCCATGTCGAATGGAGAAGGAGAGGATTAAAGGGCAGAGGCACGAAGTTAAGCAGCTTTCCCAACCCAATACATAGGTTAAGAAGGGGAATGGGGCAAGGCCGAGGAACCGCCATCTCTTTTCATTTCGTAGGGTGACGGGTTACTATATGAGTCTTGCAAGGAATCAAAGACCTCATCCAGAGGTCTTCGAGAGTTTAGTTCCTGCGACGCGCTTAAGATATACGCCCTTCCATTTATCGAAAAAAGGTCTCGCCGGCAAAAGCCCAATCAAAGAGAAAAAGCAGACGTGATCTAAGCGAGTGAAGTGCCAATTCCCTTTATGAGGGTTCGAGTCGAAGCATACGAGCAGGAGTTTCGTACGAGTTTTAGACCAAGAGAGATAAGGGAGACTCGACTAGCAGGAGAGGACTGAGTTGAATATTCTATTACAGTGAATCTGGCTAAAGGAAGTCATATGGTCTGACCCTGGGCATCATCAGATATGCAATTATAGGAATAAATTGTGGGTTCCCTCAGGGACCAGAGAGAGGATAAAGATGGAATTTTGATGCAGAGAGTGAGTGGAGTTCATATAGTTGTAAAGAAGGTACCGATGCACTCGTCTCTCGGGTTCACCCAATTCGGGTAGAGATTTCTGAGCTTAGGACCCACTTTGGATAAAGTCCCATTAATAAACTTATCTTTCTATTTCATTGTTATAAAGCACACCTCAATCCCTATCGTCAAGGAGCAAAAGATTTGAATACCTCTAAGCAGACTGACGAGTTATATCTTATTATGAGAAGGCAGTACTTGATCCGACTTAGAAAGCCTTCCCCCACGAGTAGGGCGTGAAGTTGGAGAATTCATGAGAATCCGAGCGAATTAGCCAGCCCAATATATAAAAGAGATAGACTATTACTATAACATTAGCGAATGGCTTTGTCTTCAAGCCAGAGTAGACTGCAGAATGAATGAAAACTTACTATTCGTAGACGAAGCGAGCGATCAGTCTTCATATTGCGGGGTACGGTATTAAGACAGTCTGAGCTCGAAAGTCAGCTAAATAGAGTGAATCCGTAGGCGTTTATATCGGTTATTTAGTTCGGTTCGGTCAGTCAGATCTAAAGGCATTTAAGACGTGCTTTATATAGTCTGGACGTTAGTGAGGTAAAGATAGGCATTTATATGTTCTACTTTGTGGGGAAGGAGTGCTAGCCGAGAAGAAAGCACTCTCAAAAAGCGAGATACAAGCTGTTCCGAGACTACGAGCTTGAGTTCTAACGCCTACTTGTAAGATTGCACTTGAAAAGGCCTTTCGATCTCACTTTCTCCTTTCTGGATTCCTTGAATCTGAGTTTGCTTCCTTTCAAACAGAGGCTTCGTAGCTGACGCCAAGCACAGGCAAGCAGAAACTTGGATTTGGGCTGATCTCAGGAAAGTAGGCACCTGACCAGAGTTGTAAAAACCAGACTGGGCATGTCTTTCTTTTCTCTTACAGCTCCCCCCAAGAAAAATGAAGAAAGACTTGTCGGAAATGTGCTTGGTTCTTGACCAAGAAAATGCATGGGAGAAAGAATGAAAAGCATTCTTATCGATCTTGAACAACGATAGACTGAACACGAACCAAATTTAGATAAAAGGTGAATGAAGTCGAAGCTACTCGATCATTCAACAGGGACAGCAGGAATCTACGCTAGGATCCAACCTGCGCTACCAGCTGTCTTCTCTTATGCAATTGATAGTTAGAACCTTTTTTACCATAAGGATCGAAGACTAAGACCGGAAATTCTGCATCCACTTTCCCGCCGGATGGGAAAGAATTATGCCTTTATGAATAAAGTGAACTTACGGAATACCCGAACCGAGAGACAATCGCTCATTTCTTCTGTATTCGGAGCGAGAACCTAGAGTGACGCCCCTCCAGACAAAGCATGGGATAGTCTGACCAAAGGAGCCAACTCTTACCCATGAAGTCTCAGGCCCAGAAGGTCATAACCAGCCACACCAACCCTAGTTCAAGGGGTATGGTGGACAGCCAGGGTAGATAACGGTCCATGATCTTAACTAAGTCACATTTCACTTGACTTACACGACCACGGACCCTATCTATATCCTTAACCAGACTGATGATTGGCTCAAAAAGCTTCTTATCTGCATGCTTAACCAATAGCTAAACTGAAGAAAGAACAATAAAGACGCACTAATACATCAGCGCGGTCATCTTTTCGAAGGATCATCTTTCTGTGAAAAGAAGGAATAATCCTAGGATAACCTGACCGTGTTAGAGAGACAGGGACAGATAAAGAACCATTAGGTCGATTGACGCCGCCATAGGCAGTCATGAGACAAGTATTACACTGCTTAAGATAAAGCGCAAGATGTAAATATCTGCTCTTTCGACCAAAATAGATTACCTGTTTGGCGAACAAGTAGGCGGCAATACACATCTCCTTATTCAGACCATCGGTGAGTATTAAGATCACCTTTGATAGAAATGATCTTAGTACCCGAGAATCTTCTAAAACACTCTGCCATCGGACAGTTACAATCCTAAGTGATGAAGGAAACACACTACTCAGTCGGAACATTACTAGTTCACTCTGAACGTGTGTCATCCGTTTATCCAATCATTAGGGTTACTAACGCTGGATGGTGGCAACTGACATATAGTGAAACTTAAAAAAAATTGTATTCAAGACAAGAGCCCCTTCCTCTTCTCACCCCGAGGGGCTTCATTAAACCTTATTTATAGCGCATCAGGGGATCACACGAATGCTCATATGTAAAGAAAGCCGGGGTCATCCTCTATGATGGCTGGTACCAATCCCGTCTGTCACTGCGCCACACACGGGCCATGGAGTGAGTGTTCCTGGAACCGGGATTGATGATACGGGGGCTTCCGAACGAACTGACTGGATGATCTGGGTATGGATCGAGATCGGGGTGAACACTTCGCTCGTACAAGTAAACAGACGTTGGTGATTCCGCGGAATCCACTGTAAAATCCTTTCAGACGCTATTAAAAAAAGTAGAATAGGAAAGGGCCCTGAAGAAGATAGAGAGTCATCCGATTCGATCTCTTCTAAGTGGTCCATTGGGGTAAGCGCGGGAGCAGCAATCCAGCAGAAGAACGAGGAGAGAAAGGGAGGGAAGTGCCTCCTTTCGGACCTTCGGACTGTTGGAGGGGCATCGTCATTGTCGGTTCCGACTCAACCGTGCTATGGGAAGGCTACGGGCGCTAGAGCGGCACTTAACACAATCTCATTCACGAACTGTCGGGTGTCGATTAAGTGCTTGGCGGGCACTACATGGCTCGTAACTCGGAGAGCAGGAGTCAAGCTAGGGTTACGTACCTAAGACACTCCTCGACGACTTTGGAGTGACGGACAGACAGGCTACGGGAGCGTAACCTTGCACCTCCTTTATACGTGCGCGCCTGGATTCGAGAGCCATCGTGTCAGAGCTCACAACTCAGCTTAGGCGGTATCCCTTCTATCTATATGATATGTTTCCTTGCCTGGTGCACTAACTTATTCTATAAAATAGAAGTTTATATATAAGATTGCTGCTTCTTCGAACTTCTATACGCAACTAGCATAGCGTGAATCTAATCTAGCCTATAATCGAATCGAACTCAGTTTTCTTAATAAGATATTTCTGGTTAGCCTCTCAAAGAGCTTAGTCTATGACTTATATATATATCACGAAGCCTTCCTACTTTATACCAGATACCAGCTGATTCATCAATACTTTTACCAAGATAGACGAGAGAAGGCTAGCCGTCCTTATCTTTCTTTTTTACGCTTTCAAATCTTATGCAATTTCGTTATAGATATATGAGATTTAGAGGTTCTGGCAGCGGTGTGAAACTATACGAGAACGAGGACTGAATGAAATGCCACAGCTTCAGTTCTGACTCCTTCCTCTCCTTCGGCAGTGAATTCGGGAAAATACCAAAAAATCTATTCGATTTCCCATCAAGCCAGGCAAGGGTCACCCGCTGAACCTTCTACTTCCTATATTTATTAGAGTAGAGTTACCCCGTCTTTGCCGACAGGTGATTCGGCAAGCGATGAGGCCCATCTTAAAAGGGTGGGTAACTCTCATTAAAAGAAAACTTCCTCTCAGTCGAGGATTTCCCTCACTAAGCTTTCAAGAAAGTCAGGACAAGGACTATAAACGATTGTAACAGAGACAACCCCGTATTCTCTTAGCTATATGCTTTTGACTAGTCTTTGCCTTTCATCGCTGCGTTCCTTATTTTATTAAGGAACTCGCTCTTTAGCTAGAACTGTGTCAACAGTTTAACTCAAAATTAAAACCTTAATGCCCATTTCCTGAAAGTTATCAGGCAAAGGCTCTCCACTCCTCCTACAAGAGCAGCATTGCATGGTATGTAAGAGAGAGGGGTCAAGCTTAAGAAGGAATTAAATGAGTATTGGCAGGGCGAATGAACGAGACTCCAACTTCAAATCAAACTCAAATCCCCAGGTCAAGAAAAGCAACTTAAACTGAATCAATAGCTGGGGGGAACGAAGCACTACAACTTCAACTTATGGGTTTGACCTGATTAGTCTTACCAATCCAACTGGATCAATGGCTGGAGTGTCTTACCTTGTTTCGGCAATTGACTTGTATGGGCTTGGGAACTGTTTTGACTTCCAAAGAGAAGAGGGTTAGACCGCAGGTAATCTTTGAGAAAGAGGAAATCGCTTTAAAAGATAATCGACGGTGAAACTATAATTGAATAGAGCTAGATGTGACAACGAGAAGGACTTCAACTCAAACCGCCCTTGGGAAGCTGGGTAGTAATGCCGATTATTCATAACAGAATTCAAGTCGGGAATTCCAGGCTGAGATCTGCGAATTGGCTTGATTTCAAGTGGTTTCCCGGAAGCTGATTCGCCCGCCCGTTGGGGTTTCAGATTCGGCCAATACATCAGCTTTTTTAGGAGAAAAAGGATAATAGTGAAAACTATACCGCCTATCCTATGCTTTTGAATAAAGAATAGGTCCCCATTCATTGGCGAATTATAACGTTGGGCTTTCTAGGGCAGGCTAATCATTGATCGCTATGACGCGTAAGCCACTACTGCGTTAATTCCCACTGTTGGTATGCTTCCATCAAAGCAGAAATGGACTTTGGAAATGGATCTACCATTGCCAGTGACTGGTTAGCTAGTGTCATTTTCCTTGCTTCGAATAGCAAACTTTATCCCGCAACATCTGCATCCTATAGAATGAACCTTGGGCTTGACATGACAGCACCTCGCTAGGCTCCCTGGCAAGATGAACAATGCGGCTAAGCGTGCATTGCTTTGGCACGAAGTGAGCTGTACTTTGCCTTGGCAGATGCCTTTCTTGTCATTAGAATGACTTAGAGTTGGGTGCCTTTCGCTAGTCGCGAGTCTGCGTCCCGTATGGAGCGAATAATGTGCCGATGGATGGAAGGTAGCTGCATGCAGCATCAAAGAGATTGACATCCGAAAGACCAGCTCCTTTATATATATATAAGGAATTTCCTAATCAATAGGCTATACCATTCATAGATTGATAAAAGAATGGAACATCTAGACATTTCATCTCCCGTTATCAGAAGGTTTCCAGTTTGCTTCGAGAGAAGGAGAAGGTCAATACAAAAATTGCATCTCTGCATGCAGAGTTTTTTCGATGCCAGGCAAGGCTGATAGAGGCGGAGGAGAAGCTCGGGAACATTTCTGTAGACGAGCTGGTAGCTAGTGCCAGAGATCAAGAAGGTCGACTTGCTCTTGTTCGAAACCAGAGGATATTCGTGCCCAAGCACGTGCAAGTCTCGTGGCACACTTGCAGAAGCAGAATGGTCCCAGCCTCCGACTTTGATTTTGACCTTTGCACTTTGTGGTACTTTAGGAAAAAAGGCCGTGTTCTGTTGTATATAAAGTAAGTATGAGAGGCCTTTTTCTTATCTAGCTTTCGCAAGTCTCCTTTTGTACAAGGACTTTTTTAATGCATGCTTACTTTAAATGACACGTGCGTCTTGTGCCTTGTCCAAGATATTCCCCCCTTCTCCTTACAGTCGAGTGACTTATCGTTCCTCTCCCTATCGGTCGAGTACTTCATACCTCTCACGTTGTTCGAGCATCTTCAAACCAGACTCTAACAAGTCAGATCTTTGAACCTCTTCCTTTCAGTCGAGTATTGCCTTTCTCTATGCTAGATTAGGCTTCACACACACCTGCTTTGGTTGGTTTCTTAGTGAAAAAATCTATCTTTTTGGGCAGTAGCTCTGGTTTCCCGGTGCGAGTGTTTACTATCGAGAAATCCTTTTTAGTATGAGAGGTTTAGCATCTTGAAAGTCGAGCGAGTCAGCCTTTTTCCGGATACCTTTTTTCTTAGTTGGTTGAAATCGAAGATTTGACAGCTATTCTATATATGAATGTGCAAAACGAACCAAAGAAACTGGTCCATAAGCCGATGAGTTGACCTCAATGGACTTAGACTTAGAACAAGACCGAGTCTTGCTTCAGGTGTCGAACTAGCCATACGTGCTCACCATACAAGGGATATCCTTTTCAGATTCATAACAAGATTATCCAGTTGCATATATAATATACTTTCATTGCCAGGAGCATATCTCCGGGCGATAACGGGTTCAGAGAGAAGTTGGATGGCACCAAGCACGACACGAGCCGAGCCTAATACTAAGAAGCGGCGGTAAGGGCAGGTTAGACGTATTACAAAAGAAATACAGTTTCGGAGAGCGAGATTGGGTTTTGCCAGTCCAGTCAGTTAGTGAAAAGCTCTTGAAAGCAGTGCTTTTTAGGCCCGAATCCTGCTAACTCTTTAAAGAATGCCCTCTTCGCCGAGACCTTTTTGGGACATCTAAGACTGACTGAAGAAGATGGCATCGAAAGTGGAAGATAGCCACAAATGGGATTGATGTTCAAGGCCGAATAGCCTATAATAGCCTATATAAGAGAAAATAAGAGAAAGAGTGCCTCACTTTACTTCGACGCTGGGTGAAGAGGGATATTCCGAGAAAGACTGAGATCAAGCCAAGCACGTGGCCTCCTCTTTTGCTTCCTTTTTTCTTTATTGATATTAAACCAACGGGGCGAAGAGTTCTAGCGCGCAGTGTACTAGCTAGGCTCAGGCAGTAAAGTTTGACATCGGGGGAAAGCTACTACACCTTCCACTGCAACTCACACTGTAATTAGATGACGTACCGTATTGGCTTATCTGAACCGACATTGAAAGCAGAAGTAAACGAGCTATAAAGGCTTATCACAGAAACTCCAACTTCAACAACTGGCACAGCAAATGTAACTGTCTTTCCTTATAACCTTGTCCTGGACTCAATACTCTAAAACGGGTTTGATCACGGGATTTCTCATTAGTTATCTAACTAGCCCTCTTTCGAACCTTGCTTTTTCACAGGTCGGCTCACTCGCTGAAACAAAGGATTACATGAGGGCTTAGCTTACCATTGTAACAGAACCGGTTAAAGGGAACTCTCACTTGACAGGATTGACACCAGCAAATAAAATGCTGTACTTTCCCGCAACTTACCTAAAAGCAGCAGGGTTTAAGTAAGACTTGCTGATAGGCCTTAATACTCTAACTCGCTTGCCGGGAGAAGGCCTAGAAATGGTTTTGCGTACCTTACTACTTAAGACTGACGGATCTAGGAACTTAGCTTAAGGAAAGAAAGAGTTATTGCAGCTGCAACAGGATTAGCTTACCAATTAAACTAGATGCCCTTTTTTCTAAAATTTGGCTTGAAACCCTTTGAACTCTAACTGGATTAAGTTTTCGCTCACTCGCTTTTCTACTCCTGCTCGCGGAATAGATCTTGTCGCTAGCACGGTTGCCGGCCTTCCGACAACGGTCAGAGGCTGATCCATGCCTGTTATAAGTGCAGTTCTTTCTACCTCTTTTCTAGCTATTAGCTCGCCCTCGTTGGAAAGGTGTATGCCACTCCCCAGTGAATTGAGCTTGAGCTGTCGGTGACCGGCTTTCAAAAGCGTTCCCTCTAAATCTTCTTTCCTAAACAAGCAACGGATTGATTGCTCGCTAGCGCTCAAGCCTATTCGTCTAAGTAAGGCCTTAGTCTCGCGCATCCGTTTGATTGCTCGTTGCTTGTTCGGTCGAGCGACTACGTACCTTATAGTCGAGCTTAGAGCCTAATCGGCTATCCTCTCATCTCTTGCCTCGTCTTCGTAAAGCAGAAATATGAACATTTCCCGATGGCTTGGGGGGGAACTAAAAAGAGAACTCTCAGCGCAGCGACATCAAAAGAAAGTCAAACTTCCACTTCCCTTGCAATTGGATCAAGGAGAACTGGTACAGGGGATTCTCGAATGCCGCTTTCATTTAAGTAATAAAGGAAAGAGATCAAGATAATAAATAAAATAGGGGGAGTGAGAGGGGCCCCTATTAGTAAAGCAATGACCAGTATCTTTCTTTCTGGTTTTACACCTCTTGGAAACCGCAGCAAAGTCAACTTCCATCGGATCGAATAGAGATGTGATATAAAGTAATAGATATGTTTAAATGAAATCTCTTTTCTGCCCTAAATCAATCTTGTTACTGGTTCCCTTGAAAGGCTTGACAGTGGAGTGATTTCATCCCAAGGACTAGAAATCTGTAACCTTTATCCCAATGGATGCAACCTAATTCAATTACCCTCCCACTGTAAACTATTCCTACCTAGAGATAGAACCTATGGGGGAAAGAATGGTTAATAGAAGGACTGCAACGGCTACTAGACCAAATTAGCCCTCAACTGCTACGACATCGAAAGCAACTTCAACTCGCTCGAAGGCAAGTCAAGAAGGAACGGAGAGTTTCAAATTCAAATCAAAACCTGGCATCCGACGATTATTTTATAGCCGACTTTCTTTTTTGCCAAAGGGAGTTAGAATGCGCTTTGGTTCACAGGTTGGGTGGTCTATCCCTATCTAGGTAGGCTTTTCGGCATTGATTAGGTACGAGCGAGAGTCTGATTAAGATTCTGCTGGAACTGCGCTCTCTATTAAGAGCAGAGAAGACTTCGAACTAAAGAGATAAAAAGAATAGTGTAGTGTGTAGTTCCTTTCTGCCCAGAGGACTTGAAAGAGCTTCGGATTCTATTCTAGTGATCCTCAATTCAAAGTCGTCATTCGCTTGCTTGAGTCTACTAAAAAGTTGGGCTCGTTGGTCTTGGTTTTTATTCCAGCGGTATCGTATAATAATAAAGAGGGTAGCTAGGATGAAGGCTAGCCCAGTTTCACCTTGTTCTACTTATCTTTTTTTTTTTCTTCTACCTTTCAAAGTCTATATTGGGTTAGTGTTAAGTGTACTTGACTAATAGTTTTAAGGATCTAGTGGGCGTACTCTTTTACCTGTCCACTCAAGGCGTTGCAAGCAAATGGTTTTTGAAAAGCGCTAGAAATCGTGGTCAACATTTTTCCAGTGCTTCAGCGGGGTTTGACCTTTATTTGGTATACTGAAACTCATGTCGTACAGCCAAGTAGAAAAGCAGCGAAAGAGAAAATTTCGTATATAAAGAAAGCAGTTTTCTCGTTATTCGTGGAGGGGTCGCGGAAGAATTGAATTGGGTTCGAGTCCCATAGCCCCGATGTGGCGAAAAAGAAAAGACTGATTTGATTCAACCATGGCCCCATTAAGATTTCAAACTTGTCGTCTACTTTCAGGAAATGTTCGGAAGAGAGAACTTACTTTTATACAACGCCGCATTCTCCGAAGATTGAGGAACAAGAAGACTGATATTAAGAGAAAGATTTATCCGAGAGAAAATCTTAACAGTTACATCCAATCACAAACTACACGAAAGTTGCCCCTTTTTTCTGCTGAAATGCTCCACAGAATTGTTCCCTTTTTTGTTTCCCTTTTATTTGGTTCCTTGGGTATTCCCATAATCCCTTTTTGTGATGACGATGAACAAAATTCTTCGGACATCGACTCCCCTTCGGAGTCGTCTTCCTCAACTCTCTCGATGAGAGTTCACGCTTCGTCTTCCGAAGAAGAGTACTTCTCAGCTAAGGAGGAGGAGGCAGAAGACCCTATTTTTCCTAGGGATCCTTTGCTCTCACCCCTTGATGCGCAGAAAAAAAAAGAGGAAGTCCTGCTTTCAGGGAGGGGCTGAATTCTCATTACAAAAAGGAAATGGAAAGGGGGGAATACGGACCAATCGACGATAACGAGATTTTGTCGGCGTTCTCTCTGAACAAAGAGGAGCTCCGACAAAATGACATCGGTTGGGTGATTTCTTATCTCCAAAAGGATTGGAGATCTTCCGAGAATTTGACCTTTTCTTCTATTCACCAACTATTACAAAAGCACCGGCGTCAGAAGTAAATGAATGGAAACCCGGTTAATTTGGTTCTATGGAGTTTTTGAAGGAAATTCTCAGACAAAAAATTCATATATATATATGGGAAGATCGGTGTGACAATAGGAGTAAGGCCCCTCTTCCTACCATACATATAGAAATGAAAATGGGGTTTGTTTGAGTAGGAGAGGGGGGAAGAGGAGTGGGCTGGGCTCTCTTCCATCAGTAACTCTGATCCTCGTGGTTTTTCAGGCGTATTTGGATACTCTGTCCTTGCTCTTTGGGCCTTTCGCTTTCTAAAGAAAAACGAAATTCAATTTTTAGGAACTAGACTAAGATCTTTCCTAGACTATGGTACTTACTACTCTTATGATTTTGATTTTCTATATCATTAATATCCTTAATGAATGGTGAGTTCGGGAGGAAATTGCCAACAAAAGACCTAGTTCACTAGAAGATGCGTTGTATGTACGGGTATCTTGAATCCTAATCCTTTCTTCGCCTCGGGGAATAAGAAGAAGGGTTATCCTCTTCTACTTCAAGAGTCAGCCTCTAGGTAAGAGAAAATCCTTTATTAGCCATTAGCTGACTACTAGTAGTGCTACCCTCCTTATTCGTCAAAGATATATCTCATGAAGAGTAGAGAAAAGGCTAGCTACATGCTTAACACATGCTCTCTCTATTACTTTGACTTCTTTATTTCACAGTTAATAAAATTATAGTCTCCAGTAGAAATCTTATATAGTTTTGTACTACCCGTAACGTAATAGGAATATGCTTTCCCCCCCAAAATAGAATAGCAGTGGATTCTATTGGGTCTAACTGGGGATAAGCTCTAGTATTTCGATTTGTCCTTCCTCCCAGTAAGAGTCCAAGTAGTGAGCCGATAACCATCGGTTAACCCCTTACAGTTTCCTCTGGAGTCGTCTTATTGGCCGATGTCGCCACCAACCCAATAAGAAATAGGAAAAAAGACTTTCGGCTGGTAAAGGATCAGATCTCACGAGCGCGGTTCACCCGCTTCCAAAGTTCTTCGGGGAAAGACGGGATTCTACTTCTACTACTGCTACTAGAGCTATTTCCGATCCTAATATTTCATATAGAAACTGGCTTAGAAGATCCTTTTCTTTTGCTCCTGCTTGCAGGAAAGATCTCATTTGCTCTTGAAAGCCTAATCAGTAAAGGCAGCGGTCATAGCTGCATTCCCGGATTCAACTGCTGAAACTGCTTCTTCAATGGCGTAAGAAGCTTTTAACTGGGCAGGAGAGGCCTACCTAATCAGTCACAGTAAAGGTTCGAAGAAAGGAGTTTAGCTAGAGAACAGAGAGAGAGAGAGTTGTCTTGCTTTTACCCCAGTAATCCCAAGAACTGACTAAGAATCACTCTTAGCCCCTAAAAGGGGAGGAGGAGCAGCTACAATAGCTTTCGCTGGAACCACTGAATGTAAGACTTTCGCTAGAACCAAAACAATTGCTTTCGCAGGAGCAGGGGCGTAGCGGATTTGGGAGTTCATCTATCAACCACTTTTTGTGCGTCCCGCGTTCGATGGAAGTCCCACTCTGACGCCCTAGACTGACCCCTCTACAGCCCTAGTAGTTTTGGGTCTCCCGAACCTGGGTGCTCTATCACCAACAATTGCTTGCGCAGGAGTCACCCCAATTGCTTTAGCGGGTGCTGCTACAACTGCTTTTGCGGGAGATATCCCCCGATCCCGTTATCGGAAGAACTAGCCCTTTCTCCTAAATTACAGCAGAAAAATGAGTATTCGACTCATAGGGGTAGGGGCAGAAGGGATTTCATTAGAACGATTTGAACCAATTGAGAGCTTTGCCCTTCCGTTCCTTCTCGGAAATTTGTACTTTCGGGTTTCTTTTTTTTTTTCAGGGGCCCAGAACGCTAAAGGGGAGAAGCAAACCGAACCTCTAATCGACCTAGACACATAAAAAATTCTCGGCGTCGAAAGAGATTTGAGATTCCGTAAGTAACTCAGTGATTGCTTTCTAAGAAGGGCTTGGCTTGTAAAAAGAAAATGAAATACGAACAACCGCTTACTTATAATAAGATTCGGAATAGATCGACTTGAATGCTATTTATTGCTCCAGTATGAAAGTTCCATTTCAGGGAAGGACGACGTACCATGATACTTTCTGTTTTGTCGAGCCCTGCTTTGGTCTCTGGTTTGATGGTTGCACGTGCTAAAAATCCGGTACATTCCGTTTTGTTTCCCATCCTAGTCTTTCGCGATACTTCAGGTTTACTTCTTTTGTTAGGTCTCGACTTCTTCGCTATGATCTTCCCAGTAGTTTATATAGGAGCTATAGCCGTTTTATTCCTATTCGTTGTTATGATGTTCCATATTCTTTTAGCGGAGATTCACGAAGAAGTATTGCGCTATTTACCAGTGAGTGGTATTATTGGACTGATCTTTTGGTGGGAAATGTTCTTCATTTTAGATAATGAAACCATTCCATTACTACCAACCCAAAGAAATACGACCTCTCTGAGATATACGGTTTATGCCTCCAAGGTACGAAGTTGGACTAATTTGGAAACATTGGGCAATTTACTTTATACCTACTATTTCGAGAGCGTGGTAGTCGCAGAGCTCAGCCTTCAAGTCCTCTTCTCTTCTATTGTTGGAGAGGAATTGGGAGCATTTAGTCACCCACCTTAGGAAGCGCACTCCAAGATGGAACTCCGATCGGTCTTTGACTTTTTCTGACAGCGCTCTGTCCAGCATTGATGAATCTGAGACTCTACTCGGGGCAGCCCTCACTCTGAAAGCCATTTTTTCAGCTCTTTGTCCGGCTGTCCTTACTTTAACAAAGAAGCAAGCCATGTCTTATCCGAGGTAGCGGAGTTGTGCTTGCCTTATGCTTTCTTTTCAGCCTTTTGCCTTCGTCTTTGATGAATCGCTTTTAGCCAGTCTTTCTGGTGTGTTCCCGCCTCTTAGTGAGGTGTATTTTTTCTTTTTCTTTACCTGACGTCTAAATCGGTAAGCATTACAAGGCCAAGGTAGGCGGCGCGCTTAACCTATTCCGTCTGTGGCTATGTCGTTGCAATCTTTCTACTAAAAGATTCGGCCTGAGGGTCATGTGTAATAGGGGAGCCCAGAGGCTAACTTCTCTCCCCGGCTAACAGTCCTTCCACCAGTCATTGAGTCATCGCCTAATCCTTCTTCCGAAGCCTCTCAAAAGTGAAAGTTTCTTCTTTGATTGTTACCTCTGTTCTCTTACCAGTGCTGAAAGAGCCCCTGCCTGGCCAAACACTCTTGTTGGAAAAGAGTAGTTACCGTTGTTGTTCTCTGAAACTTGCTTAGAACTTCTTAATTAAGCGACGAAAGCTTATACTCCTTGTAGACTCTTAAACCTTCGGAAAGAGAGTCTTAGTTAGTTCATTCACTATTAAATAAAGCACTAGCATATCGGCTCAGTCTCTATCGAGGATTTCAAGCCTATTTCCTTGCAAGCAAGTGATTTCATACCTTGTGTTCTACGCTTTAACTGGAAGCAGTGCTTTTAGAGTGACTTTCCGGCTAGGAGAAGGCAGTAGGAAAGTGAAGGTTTCTGGCTAAGAACTTTCTTTTCTTTCTTTCTCTCATTGGATCGATCAGGTGAAAACGACTTATAAGAAAGGTTTTTCCTTCTTTTCGGCTTCTTTGTTTTGTTTAATTTAATTACAGTAAGAAGTGGTCCCTCATCTCGCTCTTGGTTAAGCGGATTAACGCTTTAGGTAGGAAGTAAGGTTGGCTGTTTACTGCGCTTTACTTAAAGCAGGCATCCACTTGTCTGATGCAGTATTATGCTGTACAAGACCCAGGCTTGCCTGACAGTTGTCTGTTCCCGTTTTCCTTACCAGGAAGGGTCTGCCTAGGATCATTCCTCCTTTTCATCGAAAATGGATAAGCACGAGGGATGAGAGGGCAGATATGCTAGTGAAGTTTGACTTATCGGTATTCTCTGACGCGTCGGTTATTTGCCATAGGTAACTGGGTTCACCAAAGGCTGTTAGGCCCCCTTCATAAGTGGTTGATGGATGTTCTCCGTCAATTACCTATGGATGGCACATTGAACCAAACAGCGCCTCTGAAGCGCCTAGTTGGCTCCCAAACGGTGTACTCCGTGGATCAAGTCGAGGCTAGTTCCATGTAAGTAAGGTATTCGGGTAAAGTGACCTTACGGGACGTAGCTACACTTCAACACGAACCAGGGTTCAACCTAAGAGAGCTAGTCCTCACCCGACTTATAGACAAGATATTGAAGGCTGGCTATTCGTGACCGCAGGGCGATCAGCAGTCGGCCCCTCATTTCCGTTTGGAATACAGGAGGATTCCTATGGGATTGACGGGAGAAGAGGTGGCAGGGGGTGCCTACCCTCTGTTAGTTCAGTACCGTGGGAATGTGATTAGGAGTCACATTTAGTTAGATTGGGTAACTTTCTCTATATAAGCCACCTTTCCCATTTCGTCAGCCTTGGTCATAAGTAAACAAGGGAAAACGCACTAAGCGACTAACAGCGGAGGAAAGACCCGCATAGAAGATAGGCGTATACCTCTGTACATAGCATCTGGTAAGGACGTTATGTACCACAACTATCATACTTCAAGAATTCCCTAAGAGAAGAAACAGTCTCTCTTCTTTCTTTCTTCTAGGCGTAACTAACCCCCCTTGCTTGGTCAGGGAATCACGCGCTTCTTCTCTTGTTAGAGGAAGCCCTGGTTCTTTGTCTTCTTTATGTTACACGTAGCAACTCTTCTTGTTCAATCCTTTAATCTTTTCGACGAGAGAGTGACTAAGCCTTTAAGGCCAATAGCATTTTCTCTAGCAAGTGTATTCAAAATACCACTATATGAGAATGAGATAAAGCCTCAGCTTTTTTCGCCGTTTGTTTACACCTTCCTTTTGAACTCAGCTTTCACGTCTTTAATCCTCGATTGAGCTAGTCACTGGCGAACGCTTCCAAAAGAGACCTACCTCTACTCTAAACAAGAGCCTTCGGGTATCAGACTAGCTTAAAAACGTAGTACGTAAGGATCTCGTTCCTTTCCTCAAAACCAGTCATCCGAGTGGGGCCCTGCGACATGTGCCATATGACGGTTGCTTGCGACTGAGACTTTTAGGGATTATTTCAATCTTCCCTTAATTAAGGGATTTAGATAACATCCGGTCGGGAAAGAGCCACTACTTGGTTCAATAATTAATTGAAGGCCCTCTTCGACATCAGATTCTTATCCTCTTTTCCGGGGGAAATGATGTTTTATTCTCTACGGCCCAAGGAAAAAAGTGGTCTGCTTTATTGAATCTTATTTCAGCAAGGGGTGTCGCTTTCGTTTTCAATAAGGACGTTGAGTAGGAGGTACTTGCCCTTATAACCATAAACATTTGCTTCTCGCCTTTTTACATGAAAGGTGGGTAGGGGATCTTAATACTGCCAAAGAGCTCGAGTAGATTCATGAATGTCCTGGAATTTCAGTATGGGCTTAACAGGTCGAGAGAGTCTTATGCCGCGCAATCTCTTGCCGAATCTATTTAGACTATGTTAAATCCATAACCCGAGAACACACATTTGCGAATCCGGCCCTCTTTCGTTCGTCGTGATTGCTTTGATTGCTCTGAAAACACCCCCTCTCACTCAGGGGTAGCGATCAGATCTTCCTGCTTCAGCGGTTACGAATGGCGATTCTTACCACAAAAGACGACATTCCACTTTGAATGCAGTTTTCTTTCGCTTTGTTTTGGCGATATTTGAGCGAAGGACCTGAGCTTTAGCCCTTGCTTTCTTACGAAGAAGAGGCTTTCTCAGATCATATGGGGGAATAAGACTCAACAACCGGTCGTTCAAGTTCAAGAAGCAAACCTAGAAAAAGGGAAAAGTCTTCGCATTTTCTCAATAAATAAAGAAAGAAAGAAATCAAAAAGGAATAAAAGCATAGTTTTTCCATATAAGAAACAAAGAAAAAGATTTCGTGGGGGTGGCGCTGGAGTCAGATCAATCCGACGCGGGATCTATAGGCTCCGAATATCCAGTTTAGGATCCCCTTCTATAACGGGACTGGAACGGGCGAAGCCATTGGATTGATTAGCCCAATTGGGCGAACAGGAATGTGGTCGTCTAGATCGTACCTGCGGAAAGATTAGGTGGACCCCTATACTAAAATTGATTAGACCGAAACCAATCGAAGCGATCGAGCTACCCGCATTTTAGTTTTGCTTTATCAAGCAGGGGCTTAGCCGCTTCTTTCTATTATTTCTTAGATTTATGGCAGCATTGGGAAAAAAAGAGACAAAACGTCGAATGTTTTTCCTATTTATGTAAAAAGATAGTCTATACTTAACACACCGACTCAATTGGAAGCTGAATCCTCACAGGGTTCGAAAGTGAAGGTTTCAATCATATTTCTAACACTGAAAAAGGCATTACATTTATTTACACTCGATAACTAAAAGAAAAATTGGAAAATTCTTCATTGTTTGATTCACCTACGCGTGATACTGATCTTAGCATACCAAGGGGCTGACCTGAACTAATGTCCTATACGAGACGAAGGCTAGGGATGAAATGGCAAGTGCCGCATCTCCTTCCACAGCGGATGATTCATATCTATCTCTATCTTCAGACTTGGGCAAAACTAAACTTCTATGCGATGAAACAAAGGAACAACATTCATTCCCTAAAGAAAAAGAAAACCATTACCAAGCCAAAAGAAAATGAAAATTTCACAACCGAGATCGCAAGCATGGATCAAAGACGGAATCTCCTCAAAAAGAAGCGCTATCGATACTTTATGCTATAACGATTCACTAATGGAAGTCTTTCGATGATCCAGCTACTCAGACTGGACTCCTTTACTTAGTGGGTAGGAATGAAAGATCGAGTTAGTTATTCACAGAGCTACCACTACTTGAGCTTACACCCGGACTCTTACTGTAGTCTCATTTCTTTTATCCTATAAAAGAGAAATACAAGTCCGTTTTTCTATTCCTTATAGCACGGGTATAGATTACCTCACGGGATGAACTTATTAAGTTATATTAATACCAGAATCGGGTGTTCAAGTCATTACCATTCAAGTCTCAAGCTTCCGGCAACCACTTATCCCAAGGTAGGTGGGAAATTCATTCCGGATGGAGCAAGAATATTCTCTTTCTATTTTCTATTTATAGGCTTCGGCTCCAGTAGATTCGGCAAATGTTTCCACATCTCGGATCCTGGGTTCACACTGACGGAGTCCTTTTCTTCGGGAAGTGACGGATCAATCTTTCATTGAAGAGAGGAATTGGCACAGACGAATCAAAGATGAGCCGGCTTCCTTATTATTTTCTCACTGGCATTGTAAATGACTGGAAATGGCAGGGCAAAGACGAGTAGGGGCGGCATAATAGCGTTAAGGTAAGCACAGAAGTCAGAATAGTAGGGAGTAAAAGGGCAGATCGTATTGAATCCCGCCCTATTACAATTTATATTGTTGTTGTTACAAGACCTGCAGCTTCCTAACAGGAAGGAGAGAGGAAAATCAGTCTAACTATTTAGGATTTCTAGCTAATGGGCTATTCGCGTATCCTCACTGGAAAGTGATACACTAAAGAATCTGCTACTTTAGCAGCAACTTCGTTTGAAATGACATATAATAAGGCTTATGCTGGCGTTACGGAGTCAGTGTACTCCACCAAGCCTTATAAGTATGTGGGGTCTAGTTATGTTATAGGTGCAGTGAGTCAAAGGGTAAAGCAAAGCTGGCAACGCAAAGCATGAGGGGACAAAAGTGGCAATCTGCAGGCAGGAGGACAGGGTCGATGCAACAATTATATGTTCTAAAGAAACTTGACAGGTAGGATAGAAAGATAGCAGTTTCTCGAGTTTACTTTCGGATCTTCCCTAGGTAGGTAGGGAGCTAAAAGAAATGGGAATGAGACTGGAGCGTTGATAAGGCAAGTTGGTCGCTCAATGAAACTATCTCTGAGGGCTTGCGTACTTTTCTTTTATCGTCCTAACTTATATTCTTGCAATAAAAAAAATAAAAAGCTTACTTTGCACAAACTTACGGGTAATAACATCAACAGGAGGAGGATGGGCCTGTCGGCCATAATCCCCGGGAATCAAAACAACCAATAACCTTTTGGCTGGGTCACTTCAGTCCTCTTGCTAAGTCCGGAAAGAAAAGCCATAAAAGCTAATCCGCTACGAAGGACGAAATATGAAGTAGGCTCTTCCCGCCTACACAGTAGAATGAAGTGAAGTAGCTGACTCATCTTTTTATTAGAAAAAGTCTATTTTCTCTTTGATTTCATTCCTAACGTGCCCAAGATAAAGTCTAATGCCGGAGGAGAAAAAGACAAGTCTTTCTATGTATATATAGCAGTTAGACGTACTTCCTTTGATTGATTGAATTACTCAAACTGGTTCCTAAAGCTAGGATCAAATGGCCTTCCAGGCAGTAAGAAGTTAGAAAGAAGTCATTCGCATGTCTTAGACCTTATTCCTTCGATTGATAAGAAGCCTCGCCCGCTGACTTCCTAATACCGATTGAATAGCTCCCTCCTTCATATTCAAAGGCAGCAAGGAATAAAGCAACTAACAAGGCTCATACTGGCCCGAAGGAGGAAAGAAAATTAGCTATCGTCGATTAAGGTAAGAAGATCCCAATCCCATAGAATCTATTCCAACTCGCTGATCTTCACCGGATTGAGGTATTGACTTGAAGTCTTTCTATTTGTGTTCAAGCCCTGAACAGATCTGGGAGTAAAGAAAAGAAGTTGAATTTCATCTGATCCTCTATTATCCACCCTGGGATAAGATACTATTTTATCTATTCCCGTATCCTCACCGGAAAAAAGACTGATATTTATAGTCAGAAGATCAGTCCGGAGATTTCATTACTATTGATATTGGTATTGCAATCCGGTAGGCAAGTCAGATTTTGGTACGAGCCCGACCTGAGGAAATAAAGTCAGATTAATGCCTTCCTGGCGTCCACACTTCAGTCCTACATAGGACAGATCAGCCATGAAAGGTAATTACATCCCATGCCCTAGAGGAAAGATAAGCAACCATTGAAGGGCCTTTAGCGTCCAACAGAACTAAGAGGAAGTCTTGACTTAGTTGCTTTAGGGACTTAGTCTGAAGTAGTTGTGTGTTCTCTTTACAAGTCCGATGGGATTAGTCTTGCTATCTCTTTTTGAAATCCCGGAAGCAAGGAAAGCAGTCTCAACTTCTTTCCGGAAAGAGGGAAAGAGTGACTTTATATAACAGTAACGAAAGAACTGACGGCATTTGAGCTCCCTATCCCTTATCTTCCTTCTTCAGATCAGCCGGAGCTTCTTCTTTCTCTTTTGATACAAGGCCGTAAAGAAGATGATTCGAAGATGAGGAAGACTGGAGCTGACGCTTTCGACTCCCATTCTGTCTTTCTTGCTTGGTAAACAAAGCCAAGCAGCTATTTACTTTTACAAAGACATCTTTATTCCGCTTTCTCCTGCAAGCATCCTTCGTCTTATGCAGAGATTCCGATTTATCTTAGTGCACTTAAGAAGCTAGCATTTCCTAAATAAAAATAATAAAGCCTTTCATGCAAGTAGGAAAGCAATTTTTGTCTATTTACCCCACTATTTACATATCAGAAGGAAGCTACAGAGGAACTTAAAGCATCCTCTTTCTATTTAGTGTTGAGACAATCCCATACTTCAAAGAAGATTCCCCTATTTATCTTATTGCGGAGCTTAGTCTGTCTATTGAGTTGGCAGGACTGAAGCTTAAGACAGCAGTCTCGGATGTCACTATTTCTGTTCCCATTACTGTAGTCAGACTAAGAAAGAGCCTAAAACAGTTTGAGAAATGCGCTAGAAAGACTTCTACTTACGGCCTTTTCATTTGAAGGGCCTAATGCGCCCAAGAGAAGCCGGAAACTAGTCATTAGATTGACTTATCATTAGATTGACTTACCATCCCGCCCTCATTCAGAGAAGGTAGGCCTTGAAGTATGAAAGACTAATCTATTCCCAATCCCTGATCCGTGAACTGACTAAAGAATCCAATCCGACTGATGAAATGCCAAAAGAATGAGAAGTCAGGGAATCTCTTTTTGCAAGCCCAGAAGCCTAAAAAGAATAGAAGGCCGGGGATGTCGGAAACTTGACGTTTGAGATTATGAGTTTAACTTAGTGCAAGAGCGTCGACTTGAGAAGTCTTTTACACGCCCTTAAAGCATATATAAGGTAGGCAGCAACTAAGCGTCAACTCTTCTATTCTAATAGCAGCCCCCGGCTTCTCATCCAAGTCCCGTAAATAGAAGAAGCTACTTCGTCATCAGTTGTAGTTTCATTAGCAGAAGTTTGATCCGTAAGGGCAGATTGACGCCTCTTCCCCTCCTAATCCATTCTAATTCCCATTTCATCTATTCTAACACCGGGCGGCTAATCTCTTCAAAAAGCATTGGCAGAAAGCCCGTAAGCAGCCTAACTAGAAGTATAAGCACGGAAGGCTGAGATTCCGTCTTAGTTAGATTTTTAGGTTTGTTTACCCCTCAAAGAACCCTTGGCCTAAACCCATTGATTCTTATCCGGGATCTCGTTAGGAAAGGAAGTTTGCAAAGATGAATGTCTCTACTTTACCTTGCTTCATCAGTAGATAGTCTGATTGACTTTCAAACCTAAAAGGATGATAATTCTCCACTTTTTTTTTGTGGAAAAAGACGAAGACATTGCTTTCGAAGGCCTTTTCAGGTCCTCATTTGGATGATTCCCCATATGACTCATTAAACGTCGGTTTCTCAGTAGCGAATATAGCAGTCTTCCTCTTTGCCTATGGCTCAAAAGTGAAGTTTGTATTCAATTGCTTACTCGAAGCGGGAAAAAGAAAAAGCTTTAGGGTACGGGTACTTTGATTTCTTCTCCGGAATATTCATTCATAATCTTTCCCTACGGAGAGTGAAGTAAGCAATGTGGGGTTATTTTGCACAAAGGCTATAAGAAAGAATCAAACTCTGATTTTTTTCTTTTAAGTAATCTAATGCGATAAGTTATCTCAATTCATATTCCTAAGGAATCGCATTTCTGGGAAAGCCAACGTTATTACTCGGTGGATCAAAATGGATGCGGGAAATGTCACACAAATATTGGTTGCGACCAATGTATGATAATGTAAAAGATGAAAAAATTCAAGATAGACTAGTCAATTTTTGGAATGGTTACTAAATATTCTCGAAGACTTCTTTAATGCACCTGTCGTTAATCGGAAATTTTTGATCGATAGGTTTTTTTTTCCTCAGTTGGTTCGTTTTGGTCTGATGTGAAAGATTTACGCGGTAAAGGGCCGAGTACCTATCTTGGACGTTGGTACCGGCCTCCCTTTAGGAGGTTATGTATTGGGTGGTATCAGTGGTACAGATTTCTTGGTGTCTGCTCTAGGTTTGACACAACCTAAAGCAGGACGTGGTATCGTGCTTCCTAGTGTTTTGATACACGAAGGAGAAGATCCCACGGTTACGACCATCAGCTTAGTTACCCTAGCACATACAATAAGGGGGCTCAGAAAACTAAACTTCTAAATAAACTTAGCCATATCCTTCATTTCAGTACTTTTGCTCCCTTCAACACATCCCTCTACTCAACTTGGTAACCCTCTCCGATCCGTTCGACGCTCAGTCTTTGAACAGGAAATTAATCAGAGAAAGAAAGGCCTAGCCGATGCTTTCAATCTTCGTCTTCTCTTGTCCGGAGATGAAAATCACTGGAATGAGGACCCAGCTCTATACTTACACTCTGCAGGCGCTAGCCAGGGAAATTTCCACTCTAAGGGGAGCAAAAGAGGAGAGAAAGCCCCTCCGAATGAGAGAAGGATTATTGAAAGCTATCGCCCTTTCTCTTTTTTTAGAATGAGAAGTTGAACTTGGATAGGCCAGAAGGGAGTATGCCACCATCCGCCCTTGAAGGAAAGATTCGCTTATAACAGCCCGAGACCAATGAAAGGAGAACTTGACACAGTGCTATAAGGAACAAAGCAAACAAGCAAAGCTTCAGAGCCCTTTCCCGTTCCGGCAAGGTTAGGGAGAAGTCGTCTACCTTTTTAAGGGGATTCTGTTCCTATTCGTCCAAAGAGGGCATTCACAGCCTATTCGATAGCATTTGTCCTATTCGTGGATATCAAAACTGCGGATTCGTTCACAGCGCTTATTCCCCTAAGAGCGGACTAAATGTCCTTTCCTTTCGTGGATATTGGATCTGATCCTGTGGCATTTGGCATTCAAAAGGATTCATTAGTAGAATAAGAGGGTGGACATTCATGCCCCTTCCCTTTTAGGCTCTTTTCGAAGTAAATAGGTCCTTCTTCCCCCTTCCCCGTGATGGGATAGGCTCTGAGATGGACATGGACAGAAAAGGTTGCACCTTAGAGAAGGTAGCTAGTCTTGTCCTCTCCTCGTTAGGGTTAGGGAAGGACCTTCTTGCCCTTTTTTGCCTTGCCTTTTTTACCTTCTTTTATTTCCTTTCGGGGATTACGCTACCGCCCCTTACAATAGGAATTCATGACATAGTTTCTCCTTTGGATACTGGTTTGAGCATCCTTTTTATGGAGGATACCAATGCAACAACACGAGGGGCGTTCAAACTACCATTTGGTAGAACCAATATTTCCTAAACATAGTGGCCAAGCATAGAGCCCGGACCTTCACTAACAATCGATTTCAAGAACCCAGTTCTTATTCTTATTATGGATTTACGATCAGAGGACTACCGACATGGGCTACTCATACAAAGGGAGGCTTCATCGCTAGAGATAGTAATAGCTCTAGCAAGCCAGCTTCACTACCTCCTTGAAGGGATTCATTTCACCCAGGATCTATAGGGCTATAACATTAAGAATTCGAGGCATAACCTCTTCACAAGGTCAATGGAGCACCTCTCATCTTCCTCATCTTATTGGCTACCAATCCCAGGTGTCATCGATCAAGCAAGGAGCCTTTCACCAGAATCAATAATAAGAATTGGGCGATCGCATACTTCTTTCTGTGAATTCCCATTAAAAGAAAGACCGACCAAGATGACCTCCTCATTCTAGTGAACGAGCCTAACATCCTCAACTTATTGGCTATCGATCTCATCAAACAAGCGAGCAAACTCCTTTATTCTATTCTGGGGGTCTCACTTTTGGGGGTTACATTCCCTATTCTAATGGAATAGAAACCTATCATTCGAAGGAACTCAATGAGACAGATTGATCGGATTACCTTCCAAGCCACCTTATCGAACCAACCCAACGACAAAGGAGGTTTACTTGCTTTCTTGGCCAAAGAAGAAGGGGAGTCCCAAACGCATTGAATTCACCAGCATTCGAGATTGGCTTCCTATTCACTGACGCCTGCCTTTGGTGAGCACCTTGGCAACATGCATCCTGCAGAACCACACCACCCACAGATCGACCGGATACCTCTTTCTATGGATTTACGATCGAGGAACTACCGAAACCTCTCTTATCGAAGTTACCCATGACCTTACTCATTCTAACAAACGAGTTCTCTCAACTCCCTGAGATCTATGACATTGACTGGCCAAGGAAGTGAAGCTTGCTTGACAAAAGGGAAAGGAAGGGAGCTCACTCACTTATGATATTTCGATTTCGCCCTCTCCACTTGCTTTCGACTTTCGTGATAGGTGGGGTAGGCCTTGCAAAAAGATCAGACGCTTCTCTGCCAACACCGTCTTTCTCTGAATCGGCAAGTCAAGTCAGAATAGATTTACCTACTTTACCTACTTCTGATGAAATGCCTAAAATCTATTCCTTTATGCGTGAACTGAGACGTAGTGACGTAAGGAAGTCATATAGAATATATATACGGGACTTAGGCGCCTAACATTTTCAATGCCAATTCCACTCTATGATCCGGGATAAGAGAGAGTTCTATTTTGCTTGCACACCTTTCTATTAGGTTAGACCCCTATCAAACATTACGCGAACCCACTTCTTCTTAACTCTTAACCAGGATGATAGTATAGAAAAAGCTACGAAATGCATGAGCGAAGCAAAGGCTCCGACAGGCCTGAAGGAGGCAACAAGAAATGCTTGAAGTTTCTTCTAGCGCTCATGAATAGTTATGAATTAGCGCTTTCCGGAGTGGACTTCTTCTAGTGTTATTTATAGGCTTGAAAGCCAGTCCGTAGACAGAGATGTGAGGGAGATGGTATATGGTCTGTCGACCAGGGTTAGCGTATTAATTAAATATGAAATAATAACTACGCGACAGTAACTTAGTTAAGACTCGGTACAGCCTTGTGTAAACTAAATCGTAATCTTAAGACTGAAGTACGGAAGGAATATTAATCGAAATCAAGGCTTTTTCCTGCTTTTACTAGCTAAAGAGCTGCTGGTTGGGTTTTGGATGTTCTTACCCGGTTTCAAGTACTAGCTCAGACGTTCTCACTCAAATTTCGTATTGAAGTACCCCGGATAATTTCAGTGAAGAGGTGGGAATGCACCCAAAGATTAATACGCGAACTTCCTCTTCTAACATACCTAATTTCTTGTATGAAATAGACAGGAGATAAAAGGAAGAGAGAAAAGAAAGTAAGCAAGTCAGGTAGTCAAATCTGGCCCTCTGAAGCCAACGAGTCGAAGCTAAGACCAATGCCCTTTTCTTCTCTGCCGTCTCCTCTACGAACCCGAACTCCAAAGACAGAATAGATGGGGAACGAAGAAGATAACCTAGAGCAGCCTGGGCCTAAAGCCTAAGGATTTTCTTTCAATTCTCTGCTTCCTAAGCCCTGAGATGAAATTCTTAATCTAACTCCCCGTTTAATCAAAGTTTAATCAAATCACAGATCCGCCGGTTTCAAATAGTGAGGAAAGAGATTCCCTTGAAGCTAGAGATAGGATTGAATTCCGATCTTTCTCTTAGTCCGGTGGGATGAATGAAATGATATATATAATCAGATTAGACGTTACTACCTTCCTTCCAAGGCTGACTATCCTTCCCCGTCAGCTATATTAGAAGTCAAGGAATCAATAGTCCCTGATCTTAGCGAGAAGTACGTATTGAATCAACCCCTTCGGACTAAAAGCAGTCATTATGATTTCTAGGAAATAGCCGATCTCATTTCAATAAATAAAAGTCTGCAGAAAGCTTCTCTTCCCGGGCTATTTCAGACTAAGAAGATTCGGATAAGGCAGTAGCATTCCGGAGAAGTATCAAGCATCAGCAGAAATTCTACTAGGAAAGCTTCAACTCAGATTTACTTCCGGGAGAATCCATTCCTATTACTATTGCTTATGCTTAACTTCATAACTCTTTTGAAATTAGACTTAGAAGAGCCCTTGCGAGAAAGCAGAGATAAGTCTAATTGACTTGGAGAGGTAAAATCTATCTTTCGTCTATGTTCCTGGAGGACTTTAGAGGTTCAGTCTTAACTTTCTCAATTTCCCTGTAAGAAGTATCTGAAGTAACGGATTGAATGAGTAGCAAGAGTTAACTCATTCAATTGACTTAGACGGGAGAGAGTTGAATCTTCAGCCTACACTATAGAGGGGAGTTGAAACTGACTGCTTGAGCATTAATCAGTCAGAAAGATAAGCCGGAAAAGCAACTCTTTATAACTCTTATCAAACCTCTGCCTAAGATAGAAAAGGAAAGTCAGAAAGGCAACAGACAGATAGGAAAGCGCTCAGATAGAACGTATGAGTAGGCTTATAAGTTAGAGCCCCTAATCCAGTTGAACCCATTCACTGATCCGGGGGAAATCACTCGAGAATCAGATCCCTTAGAAGATAACAGCTCAGTAGGCTAAAGACAAAACCTGCCTCTTCATATCCTACACCGAGGGATGAACTCTTCCTAAACCCTGGGATTTAATTCTTTTACTTCTTTTTCCCTGATCTTCCACCCACCGGTATGTTACTGAGACAGAGGAACTGAAAGCAACCTCTTTATATATTGAGTTAGGAACGTATTACGACCGAAGACTAGAGCATTAAGAACTAGCTTCAAGCCACTTTTTATCCAAGTCCCGTCTGTCTCCTCACCCTGCTCACCGTGGGAAGTATAAAGGAAAGCTACAAACATCTCTTCTAACCTGCGTGCCCTAATGGGATGGCTGACTAAACACCTAGATAAGAACCAGAACTAGTCATTCTATTTACAACTTTGGAAGGTTCTAACTGAGTTCTCATTAGTCGAAAAACAGCCTTTCCAAAGATCAGGAAATCGCTAGATTTGAGTCAGCCCATATCTTGACTCTGAAGTCTGACTAAAGCCTTAAAGAAGCAGCTACTTCTGAGTAAAGGCAGAGAGAACTCACTAAGTCTTTTTACGTACATCTAAAAAGGAAGAAAGCCAAGTCTAAAACCCTGGAAGGAAGGTAATTAGTAGGAAATTTTCTTTCTAAGTTCCTAGGTAAATCATTCTTTTAGAATGGATTTAGCTGTTGAATTAGAATTGGTATCAATTAGACAGGTAAACCAGTAAGATGAAATTCCAATCTTTGCTTAAATTTCTATTGAGATTTTGGTGCATTAAAGTCCGTAGAAGTCTAAAACAAGAAAAGGCAATTACTAAACTATTATCCATTAAGCGAGAAAACCCTAACTCTAAAGTTAGAGTCAGTCCTTTTTGTACCAAATCAAAACATCAATTAGTTGGGAGCGCAGAAAGACTTGACCGCTTTTCTTCTCTTACCCAAATCAAAATGCATTGGAATCAAGGCCTGTAAGTCTAAAATTAGGCGCTTAACTGTCAGTTTGAAAAAAGCAATTCCAATCCCCATCGGTCTCATCAGTCCTAGAAATAGAGACAATAGCATTTAGAAGGCCTAGAGAAGCCTGAGATTCCGAGTTCGATTGATATTGCATTCCAGTCTTTTGAAGGAGGCAGACCGGGGAATAGCTAAAAATAGCTATTAGTAGTTATGATAGGTCCTTCACGGTTAGAATTCGAAATAGGAAGAAAGCACAGCTTTGTATTCTTTTATTCAAAATAGAAAGAAGATGACTGGCCGCCTATAGAACCTAATTTTTTTTGCCAAGGAGAATGAAAGAGTAAAGATTAGCTACTCAAGGAAGGAAATCTCAACATATGTCATGAAATTCTTCCTTACCCGAGTTGGAATTGATTTACTGACCTTTTAGCCTAAGGGCTTTCTGCCTGCCTTGCTGCCTACCTTATCTGATGAAGGACGGGAAAGAGGCTGATTAGAAAGCTTTCGTAGGACCAGTCTAAAGCACATGAATTAGATCCGGGGATAAGGATATCCGCAACTCATTGTTTCGAACTTGCTTGCACCTAAGATCAGATGAATGAGTTGAAATGGACTTATTTTGGTCTTTAGCCTTTGTCTGAAATAGGCTTTGAAGATACGGAAATAATAAGTTCAGATTTCAGTAGGGAATTGTAATATCATTTTAGGGTGTGGGAATGGAATCCCTTGCTTTCTAACAAAGTGAGCCCTTCGAGCTCTTATTCCTTTGTTTTAAATAGTCAGAGAAGCCAGGGGGAAGAGGAAAGCTAAAGTAGTTTCATCTATTCTAGTGTAACTTCGTCAGTCAGACTTCAGGTTTCAAGAGATTTAGAGCCAGGAAGTAAGATATTAAACTGGATAAGGGGTTCTTTGCGCCCCAAGGTTATTAGGAGTTCCGGTTGTCCGATAGTAACTATCTATCTTTCCTTTGTGAGCTAGAGGCCTTTAGACGGCCGAATCTTTGAAAAAAACGTAAAAACTTTTCTAAGACTTATAGACAATTCTTTCTGAATGGTGACCAACTAACGGATTGATCTTATAAAAATCTTTCTTCATATGGGAAATTGCATATGATGACAGAAAAGTAGTTTAAAGACTCAATCTGACAATCTACTTTTGAAACTGGTGAAGATCAGGGATGAAAATTCCCATGCTTTAGCCCTCAAATTTCAATCGAAAGGGGAAACAGGTATTCTCACTTTACTTGCCGGGATTGTATCAATATCTTCCTTTCTTCTTTCTCGCCGTATATATCTGTGATGAAGTAGACTAAAGTAGAGACCTTAGAATCTCTTGAGTCCCGGTGTAAAGACTCAATCAGAATCTCTCAGTCCTGAAGCTGTTCTCTTTTTTATCACGAAGGCTATAATCTTCCTTTCGAACCTAACTAGCTCCTGTGTAAGTCAATCTAACTACCTTAAGGTATAGGACTTTCAAAACTAGCCCATTTACCTGGGTCGGTATGGCTTGTAACAAAAGAATCTTACTTATCCCCACCTGCAAGCGCATCCTCTGGGAATAAAGTTCTATAACTATCATTTCCGTTTCAGTCTCGGGTTACGTTATACCCCTTCACTTCAAGTAGAGGTCTTAGGGCGCTTTATTAATCTTAGAGCTCTCTATCTATGCTATTGAGCTAGTCTTGTCTCTAAAGTTCTCTGCAAAGGAAGAAAGGCAAAAGAAGAAAGAACTAGAAAAACGAAGCTAAGAGATCAATTCATCCCAAAGATTAAGCAACTCCATATTTTGAAAGAAAATGCCTTAGAATAGAAAAGGCTTGGCTTTGTTTCACAGAAAGCGGACATCCGACTTTTTCTTCTTCTATTCCCTTCACCTAGTGAATCAGTTCCTTAGACAGAAAAGACCTTAAAAAAGCCTAAGGCGCACAACAGCAATAAAGAAAGCAACTAGAAAAACGAAGGGTGGCCTTACAGATGTAATTCAGTAGACTATTCCTACCTCCTCACCTTCAGGATGACTGACGAAGTAGCCCTATTTGATGAAGTTAGAGGGGACTGATGAAAGCACTACGACAGGAGCTTAAGGATAAGCCTGAGCTTAAACTTTCAACTTCAAAGTCAGACTCTTTCTTTGTATGCATTCTCGAAAGACTGATAAGGAGAGGAATGAGTTGAAAGAAAATATGACTAATCCCTTACTGAACTGAGGAGCAATGCCTTTTGATCTGAAACCGTCTTCTTCACTTACGTCAAGCCCTATGACGCTTCGTTGGGAAGAGACTGATGACTAAAAGCTGCCATCATTTAAGGCAACTTCATCCCCAGATGTCCCCAATTCTCCTTTACTCAACAGGAACATACTAAAGATGAAGCTACTTCCCTTGAAATGCCCTAAGTCGCCCTTCCTTCAGAAAGAAAGGACTCTCTCGTTGTCGATTTGAAGTCTCTTTAATTCCCGGGTAAGAATTTATTAAAGCCAGAGATTCTATTTAAATTCCTGGGGATGAGATTCTTCTTCCTTAGCAGGTCTTCACCTCAGGGAAGGTCCGGCTCCATTGCAGACTGAGGAAAAGTCTTAGAATTCAGTCCTGGAAAGACTTTGTCTCGTCGTCATAGGCTTCTTAAGTTACACGGCTTGAGTCTAAAGATCGGACTTAACTCGTTTTTTTAATCAAAGTCTAACTTCCCATAATGAAAATATCCCAGAGATTTTCTTCCTACAGATCATACTCTTCCTCCTAACTATTAACTATGGATCTTTGTCACTCTTAGGACTGACTGGTAGTCTCAAGTCTTGAAGTCAGATCCCTATTCTCTTCAACAAGCAAGGGAAGCACTTTCTAGTCCCCCAGATTCAGTTATTACACCTATGGATTCTTCAATCTATTTAGTCTCAATCACATCCTGATTATAAGTTAGCCCAGGGGCATAAAAAACTACGAAGTCTTCAAGCCCAACCGGTGAATGAAAAGAATGCATCAAAAACGTCATAATATGACTGATTGAACTTCCTACACCTGTGAAAGAAGTCTACCTTAAGTTTTTATTGACAAACCTTTGTTGAAAACATCCTGTGACTGATTACACCTAAAACAGATGAGTGCCAATAAGAGAGATTTTAGAGGCCTTAGAGAGAATGTCTCATTTTTTAGCCTAAAATCTCCTTTTTTCAGCCTCTTTCCCTTCCCCTGTTAATCCGTTACTAGTCCATTCTCTGCCAATTCTTCATATCTGCCTATTGACGCCTTGAAGCAGACTAGTCCTGTCTCTGGCTACGGAGGATTTTTAGTAAAGCAGATCATCTCAACTCCACTCCGGAACAACTGAGAGAATGGTAACTGCCTATTGAATCAAATCCTTTATTGGCTAACTGATCCCAAATAGATCTGAAAGCCTCGCAGCATACTCTGACTCTTTTGAATTCTAGAATTCTTCTTCAACTGCTAAATCAACAGATTCTGCTACTGCTATCTCCTCTGAGTCTTCAAACTATTTGATGCTACTGCAACTCCTACCTGATCTCTGAACCCCTAAGTCCGACTGAGGATATGACGTATGTTTGCTGAGCTTCCTTAGATTGAGCAGCCTCTTTACCTTTAAAGCTTCTCACAGACTATTGAAAATTCTCCTTGATTCGAGAACTCACTATATAAGAATAATAAGATTCTAAAGCCGGAAGTCAGACCTGCAGTTTCCGATTCCTATGGATATTTTGTTAGACGGGAAAGAAATAGAAATAGGTAGTTACGAAAGCTACAACTCCATTTTTGTTTGTGTCTTCCCCCCAGAACTTAAGGAAAAAGGGAAAATTACTGCTTGAGGATCAAGTTAGAAGCATCTTTCTTTCTATTCTAATACATGGCCCTACTTTCTTCTTTCTTGAGAAGAGCAACCGGAGCTTCCTCGATCTATTGTTGCGCATTCCCGGGCACTTCACTCTCCTCTAGGGCAAGTGAAGTAGTTACAGCTTCTTGAGTTAAGTCAGTATTGAGATTCTTCTTTTGTAACAGTAAAGTACTAAAAATTAAGAAAAGCCGTAAAGAAGTCTAACTAACTCGTCTCAATACCTTACAGCATCTGATCTGGTATCAAAGTAATAAGTAGTTTACGTAAATAAAATAAATAAGAATGAATGAGTTTTCTTTTCGCTTTTCACATTCTCCTTTCTCGGGTTCCTAGCCCGGTTCTAGAGAAAATTCCTTCTTCCTAGTCCAAGCTAGCTAAGGGAATAGCACCATCTTCTCTCTTTCATGACTTTCTTGTTGATTGATACCCTCTGTTGACTTCCCTCCCGCTGGGAAAAAAAAGATCCAGTAGCATTCGATCTAGAGTAAAGCAGCCCTTCTTCCTTGTTCACAGAAACAATTTTCTAAAGAGCAAAGAGAACAAGAGCTAGAGCAGCTTTCCTCCCCGAGGGTCAAAGAAGACCAAGAAAATCTCGATTCAGCATAAGGATGAGAGAGGCCTTTGCCGGGTAAGATATGAATGAGGCCGAGGGCTCTTTCCCACTTAATAGATTCATTCCTTCGTTACGGCGGTTGAGGGTACCTGCCGTTCAGAGATGCTATCAGAGTAGGAAAGAGCCCTCTTCAGTCCTCTCCCGTTGGTCGAGCGTCTTCAAACCTCTTTCATCCCTTGCAGCTAACTAATGGCAGCCCCTTTGAAGCTCCTGTTTACCGTATTATTACTCTTCCACGTCAGGATTGGTTAGACCGATTGGACAGCTTTCAAAGAAGGCTCTATTTTGACCTACTTCGAATTTGCCCTCTCTTCTCTATGGGCATCCTTAGATTATGAGGCATCTTGAGAAGAAATTATCTACATAGGTACAAAGATCTAAACACTAAGAAAGTTTAGTACATATGAGTGAGACTAAGTAAGGAGACAATTATGTTCTTACGAGTCCGTTTCCAAAGTCTCATTTTCATGGTGATATTCAAAGGGTGCATTCAAAAAAATATCTTGTTCCTGCGCTATCAAGTCAGGTGTAATAGGCAATGCCTTTCACCTCTCTTTAGTAGTCCTTTGTACCGCGCACTCACATAGCTAAGGTGAAGAGCGGAAGCCCTTTGTATCCCCCGTGGCAGTATTAACTGCTGTCCCTTCTCGTCATTCTATTTGTGGCCGCTAATAAACATAAGTTTCGCCCTTTTCTTTTCAAGTTCAAATATGGTTGTTATCATTCTTTAGTCTATAACAGATTATCTTGTTGACTAAACGGCTGTCTAACCAAACTTTTGATGATCGCCATGGCTGAGAAGGTTATCGAGATAGTAGGGAAGGTGGCGGTAAACGGCGCATATTGCTATAGGTAACTATGTCAACCAAAGGTACGTACTTACTGTAGCGAAGCTACAGGAACGTAGTCGCTAGAGCAAAGCTTTTGGCTTTTACGCCCTCTTCATGAGTGGCTAGCTCCGAGATGCAGGTACGAATACGAAGTCAAACGAGCGAAGCGACAGGAACTACTAGTCAATAAACAACAAGAAGATTTTGAATTTCTGTCTTTAGTTAACCCACTTTTTTATCAAAGTGCACAAAGTAATTCTGGGAATTAGTCTTAATTAATTATTCTATTAGCATTAAGTAGTAAACATCTTACACGTTGGCTTTTCCCAGAAATGCAAACATAACTTTGAAAACCAAACTTCGATAGTTAGCATAGATAGGAGTCTATCTCAAGTAAGCACCGTAGGAGATCCCCACTAAAAAAAGACAAAGAACACCAGACATGAAAACAAACGTCGTAAGACACTTATTTAATTTCAACCTTAGAAAACTAAAAAGAGTCGACAGAGCCTTAACGCCTCTGCGGTGACCTCGGGTGACAGCACGCACAATGAGATCTTCCCGTTCTTTTAGCAGCATTATCAGTCTACTCTCGAGGAACCTTGTTCTCTGGTCCGTCGCATGGATGTGGTTTTCCACGACGGCAGGGTTCGCCGGGAGCCGGTGTCTCCAAAAAAGGGCTGTTAAGGTTCTCCGGCCTTGGCGCAGTTCGTTTTCTACGTGCTGTATTTCTCGTTTACAATTTCAGCGAGCCTTACTGCATCTGCAATAGTAGCCATACGTGCTATTACTAAATTTCTTTTCAAAGAATTTGATGAAGAAGACATTTATATAGCCTCCATTTCTCATTTATAGAGTAGAGTAATCCCGGTTTATATAGACGGCACGAATTGGATGATAGGCACAATTCTGACTAGTTCTCCGCACTACTTTTCTGTGAGTGAAGACTTGAATGCCTGTTTAATGAGCAAACTAACTACAAGGTGAAGCAAATAAACCCTCAGAATCACATCACACTGCCTGTGTGAACAACCTAACTAACGAAGCATAACCAGCTTCAACAGTTACGCCTAATCAATCACTGTTAGGATAAGCGAAATCGAAGAGGTTAGTTAGAAGGTAAGGATAGCATGATTAACTTCAAGCGGGTCTTTTGGATCATGGGCCACAGCTAAAAGGGTTTAAACCGCTGAACTTTTGGCAGGCCTAAGCCCATATAGCCTCAGATTCGTTGTAGCCCCATAGAATACTAGTATACAAGTAGGCCACATCGCTGTAAGCATCAGCCCCAGGCAATCTTTCTGGTGTGGGTAGTGGTTCATTGGAAACTCTTTCAGGTTCCGGCTCATCAACCTGAAGAATGGTTTAATAAACTTCATGGAAAAAGGATAGCATAAAAGAAAGAAGATATGGCTTCGCAAGAGAAGAGACACGATATGTTTGAGAAGGGATAAGGTACGTAAGTCACTCATGACGCGTGTATGAGGCACGAAGTGACTTCTACGAAACAGGCTAGGCCTAGCAGTGCCTGTCTCCCTATCTCGATCAGGCTATCCACGTATCTGATGTCAGCCTTTGGTTTTCACATTGTTACCTATTGCAAATATACGTCTATTCATAACAGATAGGTTGTTCGCATCCGCTGCAGTTCATTCTGCTGGGTAACCTTTTTTTACGTAAGTCACTAACCCACAATAGGTTATAGGCTATTATGCTTATTGGCCTATTTGTCTATATTAGTTATAGTCTAACTCGATCCATGTTTTGGAGGATTCATATGGATTGGATTAATCAAAGAGAATTATACCATACATATATACAATACAATAAAACTGGATGGTCTTTCAAAAAAATGAAAAAGAATAGCATAAAGAAGATATAAGCGAAAGAAAGAGGCAAGGGAAGAGGGTATAAGCACGAAGTCACTCGACTTACTAGGAGAGGCCCTTCAAAAGTTAGCCTTGTCACTAGATATAAGTGAGGAAGTTTCGTTAGCCCAATAGTTACGCTTTTGATGTTTTTAATAAATATCACACCAGAAGATTGTTACTGGTTTGAGAGGCGAATAGGTCCTCTTCTACCGTCTTGTGACGACCTTGGGATTCCCCCGCGGGGCGACTAGGTTGTTCTCTTGAGGGAGCTGGAAAGCGTCGTATATTCGCAATTGGTAACTATATTAACCGAAGGTTATTAAGACCCGTGCACTGTTGGTTTGCGTCTATATTGAAGACCATTCCAATGGACGGCACCTATGATCAACGACGACCTTTGCGTCGGTTAGTTCCCAGCGACAACTGTTTCAGTTATGATTTGAAGAGTGCCACAGATAGGTGGCCACTAGTCTATCTATTTGATTTTTGCCCTAAAGAATAGAATGACCGGTCATTCGCATCGAGTGTTGTTAATAGCACTGAAGCGACGAATCTGTTTATTGTGCCGTTCGTTAGGCGGTACGCCGTTCGTTGCTGGTCAACCGTTGGGATATTATGGCTCTTGGCCTCTGTTTGCCTTTTCGCACCATTTACTGGTGTGGTGGGCGGCGGAGCAGGTTAGACCAGGGGTCCGGTTCGATAGGTATGCAGTGCTAGGTGATGATGTTCTCATCACCGATCCACTGGTTGCTGAGTAGTACAGGTTAGCTCTTCAACAACTTGGTGTTAAGATTTCTTATCACAAGTCGTTGGTGTCGTCTTCAGGTGCTGCCGAGTTCGCTAAGAGGTTCTTAGTTAAGGGTATGCAGGTGGATTTATCCCCGATATCCATGCTTTCCTTACTTGGCTTCCATCACCCTTATGGTGAAATGGCCATTAGGGAGATGTCTCATGTGGAGGATTATTCTCTCTTGATGCGGATTGGTGGAGCAGGTTACCGAACTCGCTCTGCTGGGAAAAAGTCTAAATCGGCTTTTTGCGTCGGTTTCGGCTCCTTCGGAGTTTTTTACCGATGGATTTGCTCCTTGGTGGTGGCCTTCCCTTAAACCCATACCTTTTAGGGAAACTGAAAAGGTACTTATTGGAGAGGTTAGCTCCCCGTGAGTTAAAGACTCCTCCTCTGGAGCTCTTTGAGTTTTAGGGGATGTCTGACTTCTTGGAGTACTCTCTTTTCATGAATTGGGTGAAGTCATGGTTAGGCTATGTCAAGTGGTATAGCTTGCTATCTATGGACCCCTCGGTCCCACTTGAGGCTTTCCTGGATAGTCCTCTTGTGGAGTCCCATTGGTATGTCCGACGCACTGATCCTTTATTAGTGCGTTGGGGTCTACTATGGCGTCTCTATGATATTGTACAGGAAGTTGGCCGTCATTCTACTTGTGGGGTATTACCTACGGTTACTAGTCCTCCTCATTGTGAAAAGGAACCATGCAACTCAAAGTTACTGTAATGGGGTTTCACAACCCGTTGCAGTCTCCTACGCTCTTAGCTGAGTGTGGGTGGGAGCCATTGAACTATAAGGAAACCTTCGGTTCCCTTTCTTTGAATAAACGCCACCTATTTGAGTTTACATTCATTACAAAGTAAACCAAGCCTAACCGGTCACGACATGTTGTTGATATTGATTGAGTTTGAGGGACTTTCGCTGACTAAATCCATCCATAAACCGTCACCCCGGTAACCTTCGTAACCAAAGCGTCAAGACTTTTGCCAAAGGTCACCTTTGGATTCTTAAGTAGGGGGCAAAGAAAAGAGGAGCACGTAGGAATGCCGACCACTACATAAGCCAAACGTGGCTGAGAGAAAGCGAGCAGCACAAAGTCGCGGTTGGGCGGAGCTTGAAGAAGCGAGCCCCTATCAGAGAAAGCCATTGCGCGCTAGCCTAGCTAGCTAGCGTTTTTCAGCTGGCTGTTATGTTAGTTGTAGCGCGCCTTCCCTCCTTATCTCACTTCGGAAAGATTTCGCTTTCTTATGATGACAGAGAATAGAAAGGGCCTTGAAAAAAGAGCGAGAGAGTACGATACATCGGTGTAAAAGATTGAGTGGGATCTGTGAGGTTGGTTATAGTAAGGCCTGGCCGGAAAGTGTTCTTGCCTCTATCATTAGCTCGGGTAGTCGCCGTTTTCTACAACAGATTCACTTGAACTATCTGCTCTGATCTATATTGATTTCAGGGTGTTATAATATACGTTTATCGCTACAACGTATTTACCGGTTAAGTAGCTTATAAACGCTGCACGCTCCCTAAAGCAAATTCTATAACTCCTGGAACAGGAAAAAGGACCTCCTTACTAACTGGACTTCATGGCCTAACCTTTTCTTTTACTTTACACATAAAGCAACCACAGAACATCACTCCATAAGCAGTAGTAGAGACTTTCGCTTCCTTAGCTGCATCCTTAGCAACAGTTACAGCTTGCCTTACTAATGAATGTGGCCCCCTTGCTACTGCTGCCATACCACATTCAGTCCAATTGGCCGTCAGCTTCTCTATAGAATCTTCCCACTGCTAACTGCTAAGCTAATTCTACTGCCGAGCTAAAGGCTAACGAAAGAACAGCTTCTCACTCGGGTCACTAAACACTTCAAGACCGAGAGGCACGAGCTGGCTTAACCCATTCCCTTACCACCAAGCCCGGATAAGCAGCATATGAAAAGGAAAGGGCTTACGACGAATGCCCTGTTGAGGAAGAGAAGGGGGTTGTTTGCAGGTATTTCATTAGCATAGGACTAGTCGTCAGAGCTAGTAATGAAGATGGCATGAAGATCGGCATATGAGTCTGACTCTTCGAGACGATAGCATGACGAGCAATGGCTAGTGACGGAAGACGATTTGTCCCTCTCTTTGGACTAAGTGAAGACAGTAACTTTTGTGCACTCCCGCTAAAGCTAAAGCAGAAGATGCGGCTTAGCCAGCTGCACTCTTTGATCGAACCGTCTGTTGTAAGAAGAAGGCCTTCATGTACGAAGGAAAACCTATAGCCCCTTCGATTCCGAAAGGCTAAAGACCGGACTTACGACTGTTTAGAGAATTCCATGTAAAGACGGATTTGGCTACGACCTGTGAGTGGTATCTTCTAACTCTTGATTCTTCCTCCGTATATTATAATATACACTATGTCATGGTCTTCCCACCTACACGGCCCATGTCTTTGATCTAGCTCCCAAAGCGGGCACACTGAACTCATGAAGACCTTGTGCTGTGGCCTTCCTGTTCGAAAAGAGCTGATACTGACTTTTCCCCGATTCTTATTCCTTTCTTTGGTTGGATTTCCGTCCCGTAGAGTACGAAGGGCGTTCACCGCTGATGCCCGTAGCAATATCTATATCTTTGTTTTCAGCCTATAGCGCTTTCTAACGAAAGTGAGTTCGGGGAGCGGAATAAAAACAAAAATTCATGCAAGTCCCAACTCTGATGTCAGCGGGCGAGAGGGAAGAGTTTGATTCAAAAAGAAAGGGGCGATAAAGGTAAAGATTTGAGGCAGTGACCGAATGACCTAGGAAGAAGCCCGTTTACTAAGAAGTAGAAGTTCACATGCCCTGCAACGGATCTCAAACAAAGCGTGGCTGACAACGGGGCTATCTTTCCAAGAAAGAAAGTCTGGCTTACACTTCTACTTGAAGTCAGAACTGGTGGAAGTGGGCTGGGTAATTTACCACAAGGGCTCAGGCCTAATTGGACTTATTAATAGTTTGAAGTCACAAAGCAAGCTATTCCTTTCAAGCTTCAAGGACTCGGCTTACTCACCAGGAATGCACCCTAAGGGGGAGTTCCTGGGTCACTCAAAGAAGCTAGTGACGTAAGGAGATACTTATCAAAGAAAACAAAGAAGCTAGCTATATAAGGAAGCAATCGCGCGCATAGCACTCAAGCTTTGGTGCTGTAGGGAAGAGAGGAGATAGAGCACAGCGCTCAGAAAGAGGCTAAGCTAGGGTTGCTACTGGTTTTGAGGTCATCGATGAACCGGTTACCAGTTCCCGCTCTACCTTAAAGGCTTAGTCACTCTCTCGTCGAAAAGATTAAAGGATTGAACAAGAAGAGTTGCTACGTGTAACATAAAGAAGACAAAGAACCAGGGCTTCCTCTAACAAGAGAAGAAGCCGTTAGTAGTCCAGGTTAGGCTTTCGGTTTCATACCAATCTCCCGGTGTTAAAACAATAATAGTTGTATGGGCTCAGCCCTAGTTCGACAGGCGAAGTATCACATGAAAGAGAAAAGTCAACATGAGACTCGAAAGACGCTCGGCGATAAAGAAAAGAAAATGACTCTTTCTTCGGTGGACATGGCGGAGGCTCATGCACTTACACTTAGGAAAGGTTCTGACCTGGCTTTTTCTCTACAGCTATCTTCTGTTTGTATGTATGAAAACAGATTCATCTCAGGTCTTTCAAGCTTTTCATAGTCAAAAGTCGTCCCCTCAAGTTTTCGCAGTCTGAGGCCTATTGTTAGTGATGTGCAGCAACTCCTGATGTCCCACCACAGCTGGTCGGTATAAAGGGTGAACAGATTAGCCAATGCTTCGGCCGATTGGGTGGCAAAGCATCTTCCTGACTGACTGTGTCGACCTTACTGGGTGCAGAGTCCTCCACCAGCTATTCTTGCTATTTTAAGAGAAGATCATCATTGTCTGACTTAGGCCTTGATGTCTTTTGATTTCAGCTTTCAATGCCCGGAATAGGAACTGAGATGATTCGATATTTTTCTATGCCGGTAATCGAGGATAATGAAAAGATTGCATTCGACGCCGGTGATCAATCAGGCAGGATAGAATTTGCCCTTTCCGACCGGTCTTTGAGTAGAATACCCCTTCTTCCGCCTACCCTTGACTGGGGTTGGCGTTGGCCTTTTATTCATAATCATAGTATGTGGCTATCGCTCCTACTTCTGCTTGTCATTTTAGTAAAAAGAATGTCTTTGGCTTCACGCTCCGCATCTCAATTTCGTGGGGAGCAGCTCAATCAACGAAGGCGGATTAGCGTGGTAGCCCAATTGCTTGTTCAATTGGTGGTCCGGCCAAATCTTCTTTTCAAGTGAAGGCCGGGCTCAGTTGAAAGAAAGCAAGCCAGCGACGGTACTGATTCACCTAACCGAAGAGGATGATCTCCTCTCTCTACGCACCAAGAAGTGTAAACTAGGGAGATTTTTTTGGCTGTCATGATATGTCCCAGGTTATAGACATAGAACCAGTGGAAGGGATCACTAATGCCCCCCAATCCCAACTGGTTGGGGTGACATATGAAGAAAGGATACCCTTTTTTTAAGGTCCGATCGCTCGGATGATGAAGAAGAAAGGAAGGTAATAGGAAAGGTTTACGTTTATTTCCTCTTGAATACGCAATATCTTTATTTAAGTCGAAGAACTCTTAAACTTAAAGCTTTCACTTGAAAGTTTTAGCTTGGCTTTAGACTGCCTAAAAGGCCGGACTGAGTTCTTGAGCAACGGCTGAGTCCTTAAAAACTTTAGCAACGGTTAGTTTTTTTTTGTACTTTTTTTTTTAGAAACGAGTCTTCCTTTTTCTTTCCGATTGACGCCTATTTATTGATTAAAAGCTTACTTCTAAACCGGCCAATAAGCAAGTTTTTAATCAGACTTGAAGACTTTAATTCAAAATCCTTAGAACTCCAACTAAATGTTTGGCAACTGACACTCGAACTCGCTTGCAGCAACGGCGGTGCCACTTTAAAGTCTTAGAGCGGAATATATTAATGAATATATTGATATTATATATATAATTAGAATATTGCCATTCGTGATCGAATACAACCTACCTAGTTGCACGCCTACATAACCTAGCCAGGTCCCAGACATTTCAGGTACATAGTCAAAAGAGCTTTGCTTTAGGAAGATGGTAGGTATTAGACTCTATATGTAGTTCTCAGAAAAAAAGAGTCCATCTGAATCGGGACCCGCTAAATCAATAAGACTGAGAAATTCGTGCCCTTGGCGCACAAGCACTTAGTAAGCTAGTTCAAAGGCCTCTTTAGTTAGAAGTTTACCAATTCCTTGGTGCTTTCTCCCTATATCCTATAATCCAAGAGTACTAAATCCTAAACTAGTTTGAAAGTCATTCTAGTCAAAACGTTGAGAATACCGGATATGTCAAGTGATAGTTTACTATTAGTATCATTAGGTTGAGCTGCTTCATTATTCTGAAGTTCCGACAGCTCTGATGCTGCTGATTGTTGTACTTGTGCATTAGTATTCCCATCCATGAGTCCTGCTGAGGAAAATCCTATATTGTTTTTATCCACAGTATCAGTAAATAGATAGATTAGTATCTCACGTAATTCATTAGAATGATTAACTCATAGACGCAACGCATCCCAGGTAATAAGGAGGACTAAAGACCTATGCATATTGAATTTGGGCAAAGAAAACCTTTAGGTAAGATCATAATTAATCATTGGTTCTCCATTAGGCAATGGAGGCAAATGATTTCGTATTATGCAATACAGCAGGAGGATTAACAAGCTTCTCATTTCTCTCATATCGTTGTTGATCTTTCTTATGTTTTCATATAAAAAAAGTCTTTTTGCTATATCACTAGGATCACGAAGATGCGGCTTTCTTAAAAGAACATAGGCAGTACTGACGGCCAGAAAACTTAAGGAGCATTGGGTTAGGCAGTCTGGAAGCGCTACTCCTTTGATAGAAAAGTACGTCTTTTCTATTCATTGGAACTCGCCTTAAAGCTTTCCTAAGAAAGAATTACAGAGCTATTTTTTTCTTTTTTTATTTATTATTACTAAAAATTATATTATAAATCAGACTTTCTAATCTCTTTAATAACTTAAAGAAAGTGTTTAACATAATAATCCACCGCGGGATCTATAGTAGTATGGTGCGCTAAGTTTGATTTTCGATTTGAGATAAAGAAAACTCATATATCGAACTTAAAGCATCGTTGATATATTTCATCGTCTTATTAACAGGTTCGCCTAAACTGCATGGACTATTTCCATTCGGATGTGTAGTACATACTTTAGACTTTTTCAATTCCTTGGCCACTTTGAAAAGGAATCCAAGATCATTAGATGTGATTGCGGCAGGCTTGAAAAACGCTCTGGGGCCACCATCCTCCGCCGTAGCAGCAGCGGTCCTAAGAAATGGCTTATAAGAACGATCCTTATTGGATCTGGGACTTGAATAAATTTGATAAATAGTCTAAAACTTTATCCTTATAAAAAATAGCCCTATCATTATTCGGGAATAGAGTTGCCAGTAACCTTTGCTAATAGCTAGCCTAAGACAATAGGAATATAGGCTATATCACAGGTCTGGTGAAGGTGAGCTCCCAACCTCCAAGGTTGGAAGGGAGAGATTCATCAAAGATGAAATTTGCAGATTCCGACTCTTGTCATACGCTTTCATGCTCGGGGACAACGAGTACTTCTTTACGTCACCCTTAAATAAAGCTACTTTAGGTTAAGCCCTCTTCCTATTTGAAATAGAGTGACTATCTGCGCCAGTCAGATTTATGGGATATTTTCTTCTTTTTGGTGGCTAGCAGAGCAGGGTAGGTAAAGTCTAGCCATTCGTTATATCCTTCCTTCTAATCTTTTGATCCGGATTAGGAAGTCCTATTTCTTAAGCTAGGCTAGGTAGGAAGTAGTTGTTTACTCGTGTTATTGGGAAAGTTCTATTCAACAGGACAGTGAGGTAGCTTGCCAAGCGAGTTACATACTTTGCTTTGTATGAGTATATAATTCTATATTTATTTATCTTTTAGTTTCGTTGTAGTAGCTTTTTTGATTATATCCTTCTTTATTGTAGACAACCTCTGACTCTTTACAGATTCTTAACTTTAAGGCAAATGAGAAAGTTAAGGAAGTTAGCGGTAGGGCATTCAGTGAAGCAGTCTTTCCTGCTCTTCAAGCGAGGGAGCGGTTCTTTCTTTCGTTAGATTACCTCCTACTCATCCCCTTAGACTTGATAAGCTTTTGAGTAGGAGAGTGTTAGAACGTTATCTACGATCGTACAGCTCTAAAGCTTTTAAGGCGGGTCAGCTTGTAGTTGGCGTGTAAATAGTCCATAATAGTCCATAGGAGAAAGGATAGAAAAGAGAAGGTCAGCAAGTGATAGTAGCTTCATTTATTATTTAGTTCAGGTTAGCTTTAGCCGTTTTTAGCCTTGACGCGAAGATAGCCCTGCCTGTGAGTACTCCTCCCCCTATACTCGATCATCAAATCTTTACCCTACACAAATCATCTACGACAGCATGAACGCTTATTGAATATATTTCAAATGGAATATATATGAAATATGCAAGTAGCAAGGTACGGCGCGAGAAGAAGGGGTTGACGTTTCGAGAAGTCCACTTCTAGTTCAACTCAAAATCGAATCGAACGTGTGAGCCAACCTAGGTACATTGTAAGGGCACTCACCAACAAATTCGTTGTTATAAGGCCCCTTCACCCTGTTTAGTTTAGTCCTTTGCTTCGACCTTCGGGCATAGAGACAGACATCGTGATAACCCTATAAAAGGATTCTAAGTAAAGGAAGGCTCTTTCCATCGCTTTTATCTTCCACCCTTATACAGCAGAGAGCTAGGACAGAGAGAATGCGATCCTTGGAAGCCCTATTCACCCCAAGGATCGGAAATTGACTAGCGATTCCGAGTGATAAGACGTAGGATAGAAGGTATAGGATGGAAGCGAATCGAGTAATCAAAATAAGTTGTTCCAGAAGTCAAAATTTTAGAATGCCAAAGAAAAGACGAAGCAGGCAAGGCAAAGAAGTAATCGGCGAAAGAATCCCGGGTTTAGCTGAGGATGGGATTCGCTAACCGCTGACACTCGTTATCTCATCTTAGCCGCATAAGTCAGTAGAACCTACATTAGGCGAAGTCAGTGAAGCTGCCGCTTCCCGATTGACGCCTGTTTGCCCCTTCCTCATATACATTACATATATAGATGTACATTTATCGTCACTTTCCCTTCCTGACCTAACCTGAAGCACTTGTCTTATTATAACGGCGGAGTGAGCGGAGGAGTGTGTCAGCTGCGCGAAAGGTTGCTTTCTTCCAAGAAGTTGCACAGCTCGCCCCTATCTATATGTGATCGTTTGAGTCTTCATCGATGATTCGAAGCACTTTAGAAACGCTAGCTATAAAAAATCTCCCCCAATCCTTCAAAAGTAGACTAAGACATTGGGGTCAGAAGAGAGAAGATATTGCTTGTCGGTTTCGGGATCACTTTCCTCACGCCAGCCAGGGCAAAGTCATATATTAACCCGAAAATTCCTTTCTTAGTGGCGGTGGGCTTTCATTCTTTCATGAGAAGTCGAATAGAATCCTATCGCTCAAGGATAGGTCCATACGAGAGTATGCGTATCCATGCGGCAAGACGTGAGGCTTAATTACGTTTTCAGGAAAAGCCCCCCAAAGAAAGAGATAGATCAACTTTTTCTCACAATCTTCCTTCCTTCAAAATCTCAAGCTCTAAAGCAAAGTTTCAATTTCCTCGGGCAATTGCAGTTTGAATCAGACTTCAACAATACATTTTGGAATAGAAGAATCTGCCTTTAGGGAGTGAGTTGCTCACAGTTCCTCGGTGGTTGAGGCCTTCTTTGGTACACCGGTTGGTAAGAGAGGAGCAGTGGATAAGTCGGTAAGTCCACTTCTAGTGGATTGAAAGTTTTTTTTTCCTCGAAAGAGGGGAATTCCAAGTCTAAGTTCACAGCCGATTCCCTTTGGCTCTTATCCCAGTTCTGGAAAGTAGTTTACTAAGCGTAGCTCACTTATCACGTCACGGGAAAAAGGCTTCTTCTTAGCCCGAACCGAATCCAGGTGAAGGCCCCTTCAACCTATATTACATAAAAAGCATATGCCGGCCCTTCCATCTTTCATGCCCAAATCATGTTTGAATCGTAAGTAAACTAAGAAACCATCGCTCCAGCCTTCGAGCCCTCAGCCAAGGAAATGACTGTTAACGATCTTGGATAGACCAGTGATCTTTGAATAATAGAGAGAGAAAGGAAGTAAGAAGAATATGAGCCCTGATAACAACCTCGAGCGTCATAGAGTAGGTGCGCCTTAAGAGTGGATGCTCAGATCGTTCCTTTACTACTCATAACCCATGCGGTTCGATTTTGAGAAAGTCTGATTAAGTATGCAGGGCTCAACTCAATACTTGGAACCGCGGGACGCTATAGAATATATTGACGCTCACCAAAGTCAACCCATTTCAGAAGGTCCGTCTTCAAAAGTACAAAAGTCCCAGCTCCTACACCAATTGGCATCCAGCAACAAAGTTTCTGTGGAGAGAAATCAAAAAGCAAAATCCTGAACGATACAGAAGTTTAGTTGGAGCCTTGCAGTACCTCACATTCACTCGTCCGTCTATTACATTTGCAGTTAATCAGGTCTGCCAATGAGACCTCGCTCCCTCTTTGAGGGCGGAGGCATATCGAGTATAGCACGCACCTTGGACAGACCAACTTCTATCCCCCTGACAATAAAGCCGAGGAGCATTCCGGCAGATATACCGAAAACGCATTTCTTTGGATTCATCTTGAGCTTGTATTTTAGGGCTTAAGCTCTTTCGAGGACTCTTTGGCTTCATGGTGAGCTTCCCCTGTCTTGGATTTCACTTTGATGTCGTATACCTCCATGCAGCATATCATGGAAAGATGTTTTTCCTTTGATATGTCCAGCATTTTGAAGTCCGAATGGCATGACAAGGTATCAGTAGGTTCCCCCATGGTCTAGTGAATGATTTTTTCTTTTTTAGCAAGCTTCATCTGGTTATATCCGGAGAAAGCGAAAGCGTCCATGAATGTCGTGGCCAACGGTCTTATCCACGAGGATATCATAGTGTGACAGTGGAAAGTTAGATAAAAAGTCAGCCTTGTTAATGTTAAGGTCTCGAAAAGAAATGCAAACACAAAAAAGTCCATTCTTCATAACCGGTAACTAATTAATTGTACGCTGGGTTAAGCTCCTTTCTCAATCAGTTAAAGCATTGGCCTTTCGGGGGGAAATTTCTTTGTTTACGTTAAAGCGGGTGCTAGCTTTACTAAACTTTTAGTTCTTGAATTAGGCCTTCAAAGGATTGAGACCAACGAGTGCCCCCTCTTCTCCCTTTCTTTTGTTTCCGCTTTCCAATTCATTCCATTCAGCCTTGATCTTGGATTCGGGGATTTCCGGGAGCTATAATAATGGCATGGAAACTGACTTTCCGAAAGATAAATAAGCAGATTATTAATTTGATTTATTCCTCAGTGAACCAAGTTCAGTGATCCAATCAAGAACTCAGCACTTTTGTAATCCTTTTGTCATAAAAGAAGTCAGGGAATCTCTTTTTGCAGATAATTATTCTCCTTATATAGTCTTAGTCTATTATATCCTTTCCTTGTAGCGGCTAGCCGTCCGGGAGCCTGTTTTCTTTATTTTAGAATTCCCCCCATGCACTTCTTTGAAGCATACGGAAAGGATATACCTGCTATTAAATTGAAATGAATGGTAGTTACATTGACCTCATCCATCCAACCAGGAAAGTCAATACCTAAGCGTCAAAGCATATGGAATCCAATACAGAAGGAGGCGAGGTTCCCTTTATCACACTTTCTGTCAAAATAGGGAGAGAAATTGCTTTGACACGAAGTAACTGGCAGAGGAGAGGATTCAAATACTATTCTCGATGCGATGGAAAGTACTCTTTTTTTTACTACAGAAGGAAGGATATCAAAAACAATTCCAACGCGCTCCACACTTATGACTTCAACTGGCTAGTTTGGCTTAGCTGCTCTGCTATCCCTGCAAAAGAGAACTTGTCTTTCTAACGATAGGGCTCCCACTACCATCCCAAGAAAATCTATCTATTATAGGGATTTTCTTCAATGGAGCGTAATGAGCACCGCCTCAACTGTATTCATTCGTATCGCTATAGATAAAGGATCCTAATTGTAACAATAAAGAAAAAAAGTGCGGATATACCCAGGGAGCGGAATAGGGGCTTTTTCGGGGGATCAAAAACCAGGGGATGGTTCCACCTTTCTAAACAGTATTTTGACTTTTGACTACTCGGGAATTCTATCTGGCGTCCTGCTCCTGGGGGGATGTATTAGCCCTTAGTCCTTAGTGGGGTTAAACGAATTAATAGAAAGAAAAAAGACGAAAAAGGATGCTACCAGATAAGAGTCGATCCTTCCGTTAGTTAGTATGGTATGTATGGTTAGAGATCCTCTTCTATTAACCTAGTCAGAATAGCTTGACGGTACAGGAAGGTTAATTAAGGAGAAATAAGAAAATCCCCCTTGTATGCTGCAGTCAGTCTAGATAGCAAGCCCGACTTTGAAGTTAGTCAATTTACTTTTTTAGTATGGTTGTAGTTAGTCTTCCTATAGATCGAATATGACTTAGCTTAGGGTAGCCGGGGAAGGACCTATCTTTACTGAACCTTCCTTTTCTAAGTAACTAGCAAGGAGAAAAAAGAATGACAACCGGGAAGACTAAAGTAAAGAAGACAAGCCAGCTTGCGTTTCAATCCCTTCCTTGTACGACGGGTGGGTTAATCCCTAAGAGAAGCTTAGGATAAGAAGGCTCTTAAGTCTTTCATTCCCTCCCTGACTGATTTACTCCGAGAGTGCCTTGCCTTTACTGGCAGTAATGGTCGATTCCCACCTCATAAACTGATTATTCACCTAGACAGACGCCGTTGAAGAAAGAATCTGATCCTTATACTCTCTCTCCTACCTACCACGAAAAAAGAGGTTGAAGGCTTTTTACTTTACGTACACGATACCTATCCAAATCAAATACGGAAGGGAAGGTTACTTCAGCTATTTAATGCGTCGTTATACTCCGTGAATCTAAGAGTTCATATAGACTTCGTAAGACTTTGAACCTGACAATGAAAATTCGGGTAATCCTATTTCATTCATCCCCAGTCCTAGGCTGTGCTCTTATTTATTAACAAAACAAGATTGAACGAGTTAGAAAGCATTGCACGACGCGGTACACTCGAAATGTGATATCAAGAAGAATTTGACGAGTTGCGAGAACTTGTTGCAAGAAAAAACTATGGGAATAAGGAAGAGTGTGTAAAGTATGATGTGAAGGAAGGAAGATTCCGTCAGACTATTAGAGCAGAGGACAGCAAAGCAAGATAAATTCCGTTATTCAGAATAGATGTCGGCCTTACGACTGCTAATTGAGGCCTAAGGTGACGCATGCATTCAACGTAAACGCAATGACTTTTGAGGGATTATTGATTCAATACTTTCTATCGATACACCCCGTCGAAACTATCTAAAATAGCGCACTAGCCGTAAGAGGTGTCGGTCGAATACGGCCACTCATCTGCTGAGGAAAGAGTCAATCAATGGACCTATAAATCGAAATTGAGATGTAAAGTCAAAGGCTTTCTCTCTTGAAGGAATCCAACTCCATAGAAGGACTGATAGAGCGATTTACTCTCTTAGAGCAGCTGGAAGGGCTTACCTTTGAACTGCAATTGTAGATTAAGCTCGATATCAAAGCACTCAGCACTTAATACTATTTAGTAGACTCTTTAGACAAGGATAGATAGACTGGCGTGGAAGAATACCGGAAAGAGTCCACATGAAACTAAAAGTTAGGTCAGGGAAGAAAGAGCCTTTTTTTTTGATGCGTTTCTTGTAACTTACATTACTGGAAACACAGGATTTTTAGCCTTAACACCAAGAAAGAAAAAGTTCGCCGATAAAACCTCGTTTCTAAAATAAAAAGTATCAAAAACTTTCAAAGTTGAGCTATACATCCTCTAAGCGATCAGGTAAATCAGACATTTATTAAAGAATTTCTTAAAAGCATGGAATCTTAGATATACCTGGAAATATCCCAACCAGGCATGGCAAGCTATGGAAAAAGTGTTAGAGGTATAGGAATAGCAGAATAAATCCTATAGATTTTTAGGGCTGGCAGGACAGCCGCAAGGAAACTAACCTTAACCCAGTTTTAGACTCGGGATGGTTATAGGTCAATACCTCAGACTATTGGTCTAAATTTCCCACTCGTTAACGTCATGCGGATGGCTGGCTTTCATCTTTACTTGAAAAACATTTTTTCAAAGAAATTTTTGTCCAAGAACAGAATCTGCTATCCTAAAAGCTAGCTTGTTGCCTAAGATACTAAAATGAGATAGGCTTTCATACTTCCAATGGAGTATGCTGTCAAACCCCACTCCATCAGTCACTAGTCCACAACTGAAACTGTGGACAAGGCATGCCCGATAGAAGGAAAAAAGTACCCCCCACTTCATGTAATCTTTCTCCAACTAGCTCGCAAGGGCTTAAAGCCAGATTTATCGAGCGCTTAGACGGGAACTCTATCTTCTCCTGCGTCTATGAACTCATCTCTTGCAACAAGCAGCGAGATTCTACTTGAATACTGGCTAACTAAGATACTAGGTTCCCCCGATCACATACTGCACATACTTTGTATGCTCCTCTTCCCCCAAAAAGAGGACTCAAACTGGCTTCTTTTCATACGTTTTCAGGTTCAAAAGAAAAAGATTCTTTTTTTTTCTTCCTGTTTTTTATCAAATTGTCTCGCATGGACTCTATGGGTATAGGAAGTACCTTTTTTCGGATCGGTTGTAAATGTGTGACAAAGGGAATCATTCCTGGAAGGAAAGAAAGAGATTCGAAACTAGGTAAATGGCTCGAGAGAATTTTGGTAGAGAAGGGCTGGCTAAGAAGAAGTTTTTTCGATAGAGTAGCTGGCTCAATATTATGATCTTAGGCAAGATTACAAAGGGAAGGCTAGTCAATCCATCAATATTAGTTAGAGTCTTAGGAACCATATGTTATATGGCCTATTAAGGTAAAATAAAGGCGGATCAGATAACAAAGTGAGCTTTAGTCAAACATTAAAGTGAGCAAGCTATGGCAAGTATATCATACAAGTATGAAAGGTGATAACCTGTTACACTAGTGCTCCCCTTCCAAACGACAAGCGTAAGAACTAGCCGTCTAAAGCACTACTTTACTTAGACTAAGCTGGGAAGCGCGATCCAGAGTCAAGACCTTAACGCATTAAATTCAGTTCCATCAGGAAGGAAAAAATGGGTTACGGGGCACTCTCATCCACAAGCTTATAGGTAACTGGCCTTGAAATGGATGCCCTTAGTCTTAGTATGGAAACTTAATCAAAGACGGGATCTAAGTTACCTCAAAAGGGCGTCACGAAAAGAAGAGTGTGAAGAGGTACTAAGACTAGATTTCCGACTTTCCAGAAGAAGGGACGAAGGATAGTTGACGAACTAAAGATAAAGAAAAAGATTCGGCATAACTTATAGGTGAAGGATTCGGAATAGGAAGGGCTATTTTCATCCTTTGTTGGCCTAATTTGGCTTGTACTTGAGATTGGCCACCTTGGCAGTAGGACTTGTGAAAGTGTTCAGTCTTTTTATTTTTATGGTTCGCGGCTTAAGTAGCATGCCTTGAATCTTTAATGTCCTTCCCTTCCATTGAGTCAGTATGGATCTTTCGGATAGAGAAGTAGGAGAATGCGCTGGTCAAGGGCGTCAAAGCCTAAAAGTCAGCAAATTGGACCGGCTTCTATCAATGATCTTTTCTCAGCTCCCCCGAAGCCAACAAGGGAATCGCATTCTTCTGATGATATGGGATGTCGAGAATGGGTTGTTTAAGAAAGGCATGGCTTAAGTTTGATTCCTCGATAGGGTCTCAATCAATAGAATCAAATAAGGCAGAACTCTTAACGATGCAAGGATTAGCCTACTTGAAAGCCCTAAGGAATAAGACTAAGACTGATTAGTTGAGTGAAATCGTTTCTGTCTCAATCAGTAATCGCCTTATCCTTTTTTATCTCCCGCAGCAAGCCCTCAGGTAGTGAAAAATCGTCTGTTTACGAACGATCGTCATCTTCTTCCTGAAGGAAGTAGAGTTCCTCACGGGCCTGTCTTCTCTTAAGAGACCTTTCAATTCTTTAGCGAGTGGTTTCGTTTCCGCCCTCGCCTTTCTTTTGCAGATGTTGTCATTAGATTCTTTCACAGCTTCACTGAATGGTCGGCTAACTAAACTCCCTTTATATGAAACTCAAAGAAGACCCAGTCAATGCCAATCTCGATTCAACATAAGCTTGGGATCTTTCTTTCCTATTTGCTAAAATCAATCTGATCTTTCAAGCCAGTAGAAAACAATTTCTATATTTTTTAGTCTTCCCTTTTTTAAGCGAGATGAGGATCCCTGTCTCAGGTAACTCGGTTTTCCTGCAGGAAAAGACGTAACTTCTATGCTTTCTCTTTGAAATTCAGGAAGAAGCGGATCCTTTTTCAGGTGCGAACTAAAAGAAATGGGCCAGCCAAAGTAGTCAGTTGATTAGCTCGAAACTTCATTTTGGGGGTTGGTGAGGAGCTTAGAGCCAATACCTCTCTCAGAATGTAAAGGGGGGCTCACAGTTACTATACCTGAGTCATCATGCAGGATGCGATTCGACCCTTCTCAGCTTATTCTATTTCCCAAAGAAGACAAAATTTCTATTTCTTACTTAGGCAAAAGAAGGTTTTCGATATCGAATACTCAACAGACACATATGAGAAGGAAGAATCCATCGCCAATCCTTAAAGGAAGTAAAGGCGCTTTGACTTAAAAACAAAAAAACATAAGGGAATGAGCAGGAACGGAGCTCCCACCGTTCGGGTCAGGAGGGAGCAAGGGAAATTACCACTCAGTATATTTATCATGGAGATCAACTAGGGACAGTATACCGGTCCTATTGTCAGAGGAGCCTCGCCAATGAGACTGACGTCTTTCCACGATTGACCAACGAAAGATAGATTCCCATTTCAAGGGAGCAGAAAGTAGATCTGATCTACTTATTGCAATGCCCTTTTATGTTGAAAATCGTCAACAATTGGAGTTCTGACGAGGTAAACTTTTGCATGAAGGAGTGACGCCTTCTATTTGACTCCGGAATTCCCTACGCTTTGAACCTCCTTTCTGCTTTATCCTTTTCGTCAACCCCTTCTGATTCACTTCTTCGAGGATCAACAAGAGGTCTAACTCGCTCTAACTACTAAAGTAGGGAGAGGTTGTCTTGCTCGACCGATAGATAGTCGACTGAAAGTCGAGTGAGAGGTAGAGGAAATCTCACTCTTTATAGCTCAACTAGTAGCTAGGCCTAGGCCCGTCAACAGGCCGAATAAGGTAGTGTGCTTTCGACTCCAACTTAAGCTCCGAAACCTGAAAACAAACTGAAAAAGCTAAGCGAGAAAAAGCTTATTCTTAAAGAAAAAGAGGACGAAACGCTTGCGCGCTAGCGCGTGGAGGCTTTCGAGCCGTAGCTTGCGACTGAGACTCCCACTTGAATACATGATGCGTGCGAGGAAATCTAGTTTCAATGGCAGTGGTTTGACACGAGAAGATGAAGGTGATTCCTGAATACAACCTTTTTTATTTCACTGCTTGACGGTTTACTTCCTAACCTACCTAACTTCAGTGAAATAAAGGAAAGAAGGCGAAGAAAAAGAAAGCCTACTCTCAGATGCGAGATTGCTTCTCAAAGGAAGAAAAAAAACACGAGGCCCGATAACACAGGGAATTGGTCGTTGATTCAATAGCCAAGGAGTCCAATTGAAGCGGTTAGTTACTCTATAACTAACGTTAAGGTAATTCCTTACTTCAACAAGTGCTACCCACGAATCTAATCTCAGTCGAATGCTCCTTAACGCGTCGAAAGAGTGATTCAGCTACTGATACATAAGTAACTTTATTCCTTAACTCGTTTAAGGTTAACCCAGGATATTTAGACGGCATGAGCTCTAGTCGCCCTAGTAGGATTAGGATATAGTTAGCCTTACATCCCTTGAGATGTCCATCAACTCCCACTAAAGACGCAAGATCCAGCTACCAACTCGGCACTCAACCGGCATTAGCCCTATCAACAACGGAAGTGAGCTAAATCTCTGAAGTGTCCTCAGGGGCAAGGAAAGGTACGGAAGAGCTTGTGCCTTAGTCTACTCCCTTTTGGCTAACAAGCAACTTATCATTAGCTAGTTAAGGAGCCCCATTCTAAAACGACCAGATGAACTATCTACCCGACGGTGGATAGCAAATTGTTCATCTCCTGTCAAGAAAAATCTAGAAAGTCTATTTTTGATGTACTTGCTTTTTTTTCTTGGAAAGTCTAAGCCTCCTAACGTACCAACTCGTAGATAGATATCCAACGTAACATGGTTAGTCCTTGCAGGAGTATAATGATTGAATACGACGCGAGCCGGGAGTTGTAGGGAATTGACTCAAAGATCTCCCGCTTGTAAGGCGGCTTTTCTGTCTGCACCACGGTTATTTTATTGTTCCCGTCCTTGTTGACTCCTTTGAGGGAGGAGTTAGTCATCAAACTATTACCAAGCTATAAACTTAGTTTTTGGAAGTAAGGCGGTATATAAATAACTAAGTAATAAGGAGTTTGGTAGGGTCTGTTCCCGGGATGAATATTAATATTCTTCTTTTCTGGACTTTAGTGAAGTGCTAAGTGCATTATTAACCTATTTCTATTTGTTTGGTAAGATTATATGATAATGAGCTTCTTTTCTTACCTTGTGAGAGAAGCGGATTCGTTGGAAACCTAAATGTTAGCCAGGAAGCTTTAGTCAGATTAAGATTAATATGATCGATGCGATCTTTTTGGATTGGGTTATTGGGATTACCACAGCATCAGCCATAGGGGCCTGACTCGGAGATCCTGACGAAAGTAAGAGAATATATAGAACCGCATGAATCAGAACAAGGCTCGCTGTTCCCTTTGTTTTCTGTACCTTTTCTCCTAAAGGGAATTTCGAAGTCCATCCAAGATTCGAAGTTGGTCCTATTCCATGCAAGCTTGCATAACCAGGCCCATTTCATATTCTACATGCTTAGCGAATGCTGGCAATCGTCGTATGTTACTCAGGGATATTGACGTAATAGCTTTTGGCTTGGTCCGAGGAAGACCCGAGTATTCCTGTGAGACTTTCAAGCTCGAAGTAGAGGTGTGCAGTTCATAATTTTTTAGGAATTCATTCCCCGTCAGGGTTACATCATTGGTTCGAAAGAGAATTTTTGTATTTCAAGGTGACAAAGTATAGACAGTTTGAATGCCGGGGGTGACGAAGACAGACGGGTTCATCCGGGTTAAACAAGAAGTTCTCAGTCAGGTGGAAAGGGATTGGTGGACGGGGCTAAGAAGTCTCTGAAAAGAAGGCCGCCGGCTCTAGACCAAGCTCTTCTCTCTTACTAGATTTTCTCTATTAACTGATCCTCCTTACTGGCACCTGCTCTACTCTAGCTCGCTCGACTGCCCGTTTTTTCAAGGGCATCTTCTATATGGACAAATAAAAGAGTAAAGCTAGTGTTACATTTTCTTTTTTTTGTAGAAGTAGAAAAGGTGCTGGAAAGGCAAAAAATCGTTTCTGTCAAGGGATCTGAGAAGACCCACGATACAATCCATTCGAACGTCACCAGAGTTCAACAAGTGATTGTTACATTCTTTTAGGAAATTTATTGTACAAAAGGTTAGTGCAAAGCAAGTTCCACTCTTAATCCTAGTAAAAAAAAGAATAAGGATAATTCCACTCTTAATCCTAGTAAAAAAAAGAATATGAGTCATCTTTTTCAGTCCCAAAGTGCGCTCTTATACTCTCCAGCCCTTGACTTTAGAGAACTGGCGACATTTTCTCATACCGAAGCTAAGCATGTCCTTGAGGGCCTCAATGACGTCACCCTCGTTGCAACAATTGGTGACATAGGGGGGATAGCCGGACAGAGAAATTAGCCTTCACGGGGCTCCCATAGGGTCTATTCCACCAACATCAACTGAGGGACCAATCGCAGACTGAAAAGAGATCCTTTATAGCGCTGCTGACACAGGCACGGCAGCTTACCCAGAGAAGACAGATAAAGAAGGAATTGCAAAAGCCATTGCCGCTGACTAAGCCCTACTTTGAATAGGGAATAGTCTTCAATACGGACTTATGCCAACTCGGCTTCTTGAAGGAAATAGACCGTATACGACTTGCAAGACTTATCACACTCAAAAGTGCAGAAAGAATGATAGAATACCAGAGGTAGTCAAAACTAGACCATGCCTCTATGATGCCAAGAATTCGACTTAGGGGCTGGGGGAGTAAAAAGATGAATGAGGCCGATGGGTAGGTCTGCTAAACTGGACCGCTAATGGGCAGTCTGTAAAGCTTGAAAGGACATAGCGAGAGACGGAATGGGCTTAGGGGTCTATTCCACCAACATCAACTGAGGCAAGAGCGTCTTTCACAGCTGATTCAAGAACTTTAATTCTTATTATTTTATTCTCCCGGGATCAGAAGCAGAAGGCTAGGCACCAAGGCTACGAAACTAGGCTATGAATGCAGAGATAACTCGAAACTCCTAAACCTAAGGCAGCCTTTCTCCTTATTATTTCTCTTAAATAAGAGATAGCACCAGCCTAATCCAAGAATGTCGATTCTTCTCTTTCTTCATACTTTGGCTATGAAAAGCAATCCGCCCAATGAGCTACGGCTAGATGAGCTAAGGCCAGGGGATTCCTCTCTATAAATTAGAAAATCAAAGAAGACAGGATCTTCTACTTATTTATATATGCCAACTGCAACTGATTCCAAAAGAGCAAGAGCAGCTTGCCCAAGAACAAGAAAGAGATATGCGAAATCAACCAAGACAAGCACACCGCAATCAACAGGTAATCCCGCATCTGATTGTTCATTGAGTGCGGAGGAAGCAAATGTAGAAAAAGAACAAGCAAGAAATGGATAGGAAGCAATCTTTTCTCTTAGTGAGTATGGTAATCTGGATAGGCAGTCTGGTGGGAGATAGAATCCCACCTTTCGTTTGTGGGTATGAGTGTATCTTGATAGCCCATGATCAAAGAGATAGGTATGAGAAATTCAAATGATAACGAAATTAATTGAAGGATTCACTCGCGTACCGTGAAAACGGTTTACGTAAAGCATGTCATGCTGTGTACGTCCTGATCGCAAGGTCAAGATGTATCCCAAAAGGGGCAACAATGGTGGCTTGCTTCTCTTTGGGCCGTCCATGGGACAGGATCCCTGGTCTAAGAGAGGATAGTATACTACTGTCAACCCCACTCGGTTAATGGAAGGATTAACACGAGACCAAATGACACCTTAGGGTGCATTCCTTATGTCAAAGGTGTCACCATCATGTTCTTATTCTATTTTGAAAACAGCGGAAGTCATTATTGAAGGTTAGTCCAATTATTTCAGGACTGAACCACTCATTCGTAGGTGTATCCCCCGGCCCCATATGAAACTTCCTTATCCTCGTCTTAGGTCGACGGACGCTCCTTTCTAATATAAAGAAGGCTCGAAAGCAAGCGTAACGGAGCCCAACTAGCTCACTACGACAACGAACAAGAACGACTACGCTATGAGTGCTCGCTTTGTATAGATAGCATTGCAAGCTCTTATAGTCGAGCAGTGCTCACTAGTCAAGTTGGGAAGGCCCAGCGAACTGTATTGGTTGGGTTCTTCCTGAGTAGACGACAAGAACATAGGACGGGGGTTAGATTCTTTGCCAGCATTCGCTAAGCGTGTATAATAGTCAATGGGTCTGGCTACATGAACCATTGCAACTGCTAGTCCTTCAAGACGTATTGAAAGCAGCACATCAATCAAAGAATAGATTTTTTTCGCAATAGTAGCAATAGTGTGCAAGAGCTACGTCCGAACAAGGGGAAAGGCGACCCGCTTCGCTGAACTTTGAACTCATCATTCAGAGCACTCACTGCACCCGATAGCGTAGGCAAGCGATCTCAACAAAGAAGCATAGCTCAGTGACGACTATCAATTTACTAAGAGAAGAAAGATCGGATTGTAGGCGTCATTCAAGGTATGCCTAAAGGTATGCCAGTTTATTGATTCTACTCAACTTTCCAGATTGGCTTAGTGTTACATCTATCAACTGACTGAGCTTCCTTAGCTGACTGGGCTTTCAGCGCTGAGTTTCTTCACAAAGTGAGTTACTTCACTCTGGGACTAAGAAGTTTCTCTTCATCACGGGGCGCATTCGTCTATCGATCTTAGTCTTAGAGAAATGGGTGGTAGCCACTACGTCAAGAGCAAATCGAATAGAGAGCGAAAGAGAAGATTGCCTTTTCCTCGATGAGTTGAAGGTTTGTGACTCCTTCTCTTCGACCGTACCTTCTTTCTTAAAGAGCATATTTCCTCAAAAAAGTTAGCAGCTGTCTTTTTTCTTGGTCAATCCAGCGAAAGAAAGTCTCTCTTGGAGCACTTTTATAGATAGGGTGAAGTCATTTCAAGAATTCCTGTCAATCATTGTCCTCTTGTGCCTGAACTCCCTTTCGCGGGTTGTAGGTTGTAAGAAGTGTGCCTGAGCTGCGTCACTATAGATTTGCTTTCTTTATTGGTTCTAGTTCAGCCTGAAGGCAATGCCTCTTCGTTCTTTGTTTTCGATTTGCTTGTAAGCCTTTCCGATTCATTTTCACGTGAAGGACCTTAGTCTTTTCTATCTTTTTCGAATATCCCTATTCGAACGTTGGTCTGACCCTTGTATATTAGTATAGTACTTTTTTATCCTAGTCTTGACTTGGTTCACGGCCTATCTTTACTAAAAGGAATGTGCAGCTCACGTACCTTCCGGCTTCAAGAATATAGCAGTTGTAGCAGTTCTGTGTGGAGCACGATCGGCATAAGGACTTCGGTTTACGGAACGTAGCTAAAGGTGCTGTCTTAAATAGAATTTCTTCTTTTCTGATAGCAGCTACTAGAAGTAATTAAGCTATTTCCTGAGTTGATTGAGTCAAATCAAGAATAGCGGACTTTCGGAAAAAATCAGTTGGTATTAACAACTGAGTCAAAGTCAAACATTCCTTCTTGGACTGGCGTGAAATCTCATCATTCATTGTATCAAAAGGAAAGCGAGTTACGGAAGTCCATAATGGAGAACCCTGAAATGGCAGAGCACCCCAAAAGAACTCACGGGACAAATTCGCTTCTATCGAAGATGCCCGTGTAGCCGTCTTAGACGGGACAGCTTTCAACGAAGGAACCTATTTAATCCCTTGACACATAGTTGAAATAAATAGGGTTCGCTCACTGAGGTCGAGCGGGTTGGGGCCGATTGTTTTGTATTGATAGAATGGGATCAATCTTGAGAATGCCAATGTGCTTGCCCCGACCGATACCACCATTCATTACCGTGAACCAGCCCCTCTTCAGTATAGGCAGGTCTTTCTTTAGAACGGATTCATTCCAGAACAGAAACCCTAATTTAGAATCAGAATCGCGCTTGGAGCCTATCGCTAGAACGAACAACACACCAGCGACCAGACTTGCTACGCTAGTAGGGCTTGTGGGCAAAGCTTCAGATCGTCTTTGATCCTTAAGGATAGGGAAGTCTAACTCACCCTCGGGGGGAGATATCGGAATAAAGTACCCTGCCGCTGGATTCAAGGATTGATCTTGTCTTATGAATAGATAGGAAGAGAATCTGATCAATGACGGCAATCTTGTCCGAAAGAATCACTTTGTCCCGTAACACGCTTAAGCGTGTGAGTCACAGACTTTGTACACCTTCGCTCGTCACTTCACTTACTGAACTTACCGAAACTCGCTACCGTAAGATCACAGAAAGATGTATTCACCTTAAAGTCTAGGCCTACCTTCTATCTATAGGCTCAAGGGACGGTCTGAGTTCTCTGCGATTAGACTCTGAACTCTTCTGGCCTGAACAAGATCACATCCAAAACATCCATCAAGGACAGGGGGGAAAAGCCATTGCCAAGGGTGGTGATGGAAAGCCAAACGATGGTAGGCCGGACTACGAGGAGAAGAAGAAAGCATATGTGCCCAGAGGTGGGTGCTAAATAAATATGCAAGGGGCCACATGCCATGAGGGAATGCCCCAAGCTTGGGTCCTTGAATGCCATGGAAGAGAGGCAGGAAGCCCAAGCTAGTCAAGATCAAGCTGCTGCAGTGGCCAAGATCTCTTAGCTGCAACTTACAGAATTCTTTGTATGGAATTGAGTTTGGCCATAGGAGAAAATGTCTCGAAATAATCGATGCCTGCGGTTTGTGTGAAACCTTTTCGCCACAATACGATCCCTATGAGAGCTCCTCTTTTGGCTGTCGAAAGATGGTCATAAAAACGAGATCTTTCATCAGTCAGGCCAGACCAGACCAAGCAAGGGATGAGTGATTCCCCGTCGGAAAGGAAATTCACTCATGAGAGACCAAGGCAATAGCAGCGTCCCGTCGACAACTCTGACCGGAGCTCGACCCTCTTGCGACCCCATACGTATCCATATGTTATGAAATCACTTATATAGACGCATGTTGGATGACGGAACGATGACTTAATGCTTAAATTATGGATTTTGAACCTTGAGAAATAACGTAAGTGATAGATGGAATCGGACTCTACAAGGGGGCTAATCTTGACAGTTTCATTTTTCGATGACGAAAGCTAAGGCCCAAAGAGCTCTCCAATAAGTGCACCGAAAGGGGGCCGGAGGTCAACCTGTCATCGGCTAAAATGGAATGGAACTGTCTTTGATTGAGACTGAAAACAGATATATAGACAGTGTGCAGTGTAGTCAGTCTTGACTTCAAAATGTCCCAGTAATGCCTTTCTTTTCCCATGTCTTTGAAGGTTGGTAAACCCAACTGGCGATTTACAATCAGTCTTCAATAATTGGGAGAGCAAGCAATAAAAAGAAAGTCTCATCCCGCGTATGAAGACCAAAAGGGCCAAGATTCTTAGTTCAAATAGGATTCAAAGTTCAAAGAGAACCCTTTCACGACAACAACGATCACTCCCTTTGAAAGTACCCCACTATCTATATCTGGTTTTTCGCAAAGGGTCGTCTTTCCGGCTTAGCTACGATTAGCTTTGGGGTGAAAAAAGTTAGGCCAGCCGGGAAGACTAAAGAATCAAAGATCAACGAGCCAATCTCTTTTGATACGCTAATCGATTGAGTTGATTGATTAGCCTGAACAGGAGATCATTCTTATCTTAGTGATAAAGTTATGCTTTAACAGGATTTCTTCCCTTATTTGACTGGTGGTTCTAACCTGATATCTATCATTAAGTCGGGATCTGAGTGAATCCGCTTACCCTAAGGCTGAATGCCCGAGGAAGAAGGAGAAGCTAAACAAGAAAGAGGAAAAGAGTTTGCCCATTCGATTGACACGAGCTCTATCTTATAGAAGACATTTTCCTTATGGTTTCAAGGCTTTATTCAAATAACCAGCTTTCCCGGGTTTCAAGCCATACAAGCAAACACCGAGAAGAATGGCTCTATAATATTGTGCCTGTGATGAAAAGGGGTATGTTTTTTTCTTTGAAAGAAGAGTTATTGCAGCCTTCCTTCCTCTCTCTCCCTTTGTTTCAAAAGATAGGAGTACTTCCCGCTTGCGGGAGCAAAGACATGAAGGAGCTTACCTGAAAAAGGCATTTTTTCAAAGGATTTTTGCTTGTCATACTTGACTTTGATTATAATTCTTCCCCTCTCCTCCCGAGCTCCCTTGAGAGCGGGGATAAGTAAGGAATTTCACTCTGGTTGAATCGCTTCTATTCTTGGCTCTGACGCCCGGTCCCGAGGGACGAGACCCATGCTATCAAGAAGTCGCGTCACTGACACTGACTATTCTTGCATGACGAAAGAGTGAAGGGATCCCCCCTAAATAACTTAACTTCCGCTATTCTTTTTTGCTGCTTGATTACTCATCTTATTAAGGAAAATTGAATCAATTCTCTGCCTAATTAAGAATGTGGTTTTTCAGTCAGGTTTGCCTGTGAATCCAGTTGTAGATTGGTTACTGTACTCTCTGTTTTCTCTCGCCTTGGGCTTGCGTACTTTTCTTTTATCGTCCTAACTTATAAGGACTTAAACAATCGCAAACGGATTATGACGCATATCCTGGGATATGTTGAATGACGCTATCCCCCTTCTTTTCTCTCTAACTCTAAGCGTAGTAAGTTCCCTATTGCAATCAATACTGAAGAAAATTCTCTCAAGCCAGTAGACTTGCTTTTCCTTCTTCAACTAGTGTTCGGGCCTGAGAAAACATAGTTTAGAACGAATCCGGGCTTAGGCCTGAAAAGAGGTCACGATTTGTGAATTAGTTGCATTTGGTGGAATCGTAGATAAGAGAAAGGGGCATCTCCTGTCTATCCTTAAGAACCTAAGACGCCATAGATGTGAAGATGCCTCACCTGGCTCAGGTGAATTTCTTTTTTAGAAGATAGATCCGTTTAAATGAAATGATTGATGCTTTCGTGGTTAAAAAAGGAGAGAAAAAGGTAATGGTTATGCTTTTCCGGAACTGTCAACTCTTGTTGACTCAGCCGAGATTGCTAACGTCTTTCATTTCTATAGAGTGCCCCCACTTCTCTGTCCTTGCGTGTTCTTTCTAAGAAGTTCTCCCTCAGGGGCAGTGGACAAAGCTGCCATTACTTCATCTTCATACGGTCAGAAAAGAAAGTCGTCAACGGGGAAAATCTAGATATGTAGATTGGTTTTTTACTTATCCGTTTTAGCGAGATTTTGATTTATGCAAGTTTTGTTTACCTTACCAATTGATTGATATGAATAGGCCTGAACCATAATTAACTAACTCAGGAGGACCCCTTCCTGCCTCTACTTCGAAGAGTACTCATAATAATGACCTTCATTACGGCTATGGCTTACAAGTATCGGCATTATTCCAGCAAATCAAGCAGAGCAGGCAAAAAAAGTATCTGTTAGTAGGTCCTCCGTTACTAATAGGCTAAAAATTAGCTTCAACCGACAGGGGAACCATTTCTTCGACGGCATTAAGCAATCGATGACGTTGAAACTCGTTTCAACAGGTGGAAAGTTAGAAAACCACTACAGCACACTTCGCGCCACAAAGAGCGACGTGAGTTACGGGGGGGAAGCTAGCCTTTCCGAGAGGGACCAATTCATGCCTCGCTCCTTGGTCCATGTTCCGTTTTTTATTATGTCTGGCAGTGGATGTGAGTCTTCATCTTTCTATCTTCGCAGTATAGCACTTGGTTCGACAAGCTCTTTTTATCTGCTTGTATTGTAAGGAAGGGCGAGAATGCGTGCTAGAAAGTTTGCAGCTATTAGGAGTTCTGGTGGGTAAGTAGACCGCTCGAATAGGCTGAGAGACAAACCGCCTATATAAACGGGCGCTTTGATGCTTAGTCAGGAAAAAGAACAACTCTTTATCTAATTGTACCCAGGTGCCTATCACTCGAGAACAAAGTCCTAAGCAAAGTGGTCCCCCACGTAGCGACTGTCAAGAACAGCAAAGCGACCGAGTCGAGCTCAAGGAATGAAGAGCTATTCAAGCTTTGGTCCTTATGACGTTTAGTTTCATTTAGACTAAAGTGTCAATGGCACCCTTACCTCTTCTTATTCTTAGTGACATTGAAATAAAGACTCGATTTAGTAGTGTTATTCATTCTATTTAATAGAAAGCAGTTGCAAGCTCCCTCTTTCTATTCTTATTCTTCAAAAGTCAGATTTACCAACTAAGACAAAGTGAGCTTAGGCAAAAAAACTTGCATCAATCCCGATTGTCGACCTTAGCAACAAGTAGCTTGCACGACCGGCACAGCACTAACGGAGACGAAGAGAGTTTTCCGCGTCCGTCGATCCGGTAGGAAAAAGTAAGATGAAAGCCCATTGGAGTCATCCTACAAAGGGGATAGGGATCACACTAGGTCTGTGTCAATTTCATAAGCTCTAAGTTAGATATAAAGCGCCTAAAAGGTAAATCTCTTTTTATGCTATGGTAAGACTGTTATAAGCATGGTTACTGATATTCGTGAGGTTTATGGATCACTGCTTAGTTTTCAGGATTGCTATGACATCAGTCTACCTTCATTTTTGTAAAGAGAAATTTCTCTTTCCGCTTTCTCTATCTATTCTTTGAAGGGGGGGACTGGTGAGTTCTTGCATTCTCTTTTTCATCATTCGAAGTGGCATGTATCTAATGAGGTGGTAGAAGTGTCAATTTCATAAGCTTTGAGTGACGAATGCGTCCCTTTTGCCTTTAAGAACTTAAATTAAGGAATTACATTTTTCTCTATTCACTCGGGGAGTGAGGTGGACCATGAGTCATGATTCCCGAGCGAGATAATCCGTGTTCCCTTCGTTGCCTTGCCCTCCATCGAAGAGAAGGAGAGTAAGGTGGCATCGATTTCGTCTAGCCTGGTAGATTTGCCTAAGTCCCGTAGTGGTCTCTCAGCTAATCAATCCAGGTCTAATAGCATAGCAGGGAAGTCCCATCCGGCCGGGTTCGTCTATCCTTTCGATACAGATTTTTCTCTCTCTGCCGTGAGCGATTGAATTTGAACGTGTTTTCCGCTTGTGGGACCATTTTATCTAACTAAGCCTTCGATTCCTTCCTGAGCTTCAGTTGGTGTAATAGCCCAACGTGCAGTTTCACTTTTTCCTATTTACTTTCCTTCTCAAAGCCATCCAGCCGCGCCAATTGCTGCAGTCCTAAGGTAGCCTCCTGCAGCAAGCTAAGCAGGAGAAAATGCAGTCTAACCATAACGTAATAAAGCGGGAAGGACTTCACATTGGAGGATAAAGTTAGCTAGTTCAAGCAAGGACAAAAGCAGCAAATATAGAAATCTGGGATAGCTGATTTCACGCGGGTTCTAAAGCTAACGAGCAAGTCAGTTTTGAAGCTATCCATATATAGATCAAGGGATAATTACAGTGCTAAGTCCATATAGTATGAGTTCATAACTAGGAAGCCACTGACGGCTAGGATAAGTTGATAGGTAATAGATTGCGGGTTAATAATAAATAAGTGAATCCCCCTTTTTTTTGAAGTATGCCTGTTCCTCCAGCCTTTCTATGTTCTGTGTCACCGCAGGGTAAGCGCAGGAATATTTATTTCAAGCTGTATTATGTGGTATTTTTTTTAAGCGTTAGTTTGAATGTCTTTCACCGCATCTTACTCTATTGAATGCCCCTTTTGTTTTGAAACTAGATTTCGATTTTTAGGAAAGCTAGCCGCTTTTGGGCAAAAAGAATGATTATTTGCTCCCGGAGCACTCTCTCATCGTTAGACCTAGCAGGGAATGAAAGTCTTCAAAAAAAGCATATTCAGATAGGAGTCCGTCCTACCTTGGATAGCAGATTGACGGTCTGCAGGATAGAGGCTAGCCAGTTCCCTTTTTGGAGGTTCAGCGCTAGGGGTTGAGCTTGACTTGATAGAGTTGCCTTCCATGCATAGGATGTTAACGGTTATAGGTTCGATATGGAGTAGTACATTCCAGTGACGTCTTTCCTCTACCGTCAGGTGTAAGCATCTCCTGAAAGAAAGTGCTTTTCTCGTATGAGTATGATCAGGATATAAAAGACGGTAGATTTTTGAGGGCGGGTTGTCTTTGTTCTTACATATTGGAGTTGCTTTCCTTCTCCCTTCTATACCAGACCAGAGTGTTCGACGTTGGCGTCAGTGACTCCCTGGAATTAGAAGAGTGTTACACTATATAGAGGACGTTGCCATACGCATAGGTTCTATCCAGTCTTTTCTTTCGCAACCCATTTCGTTTTTCTTTCCTCTTGGAATGGAGTCCCTTGTTACAGGGAGTGCTTAGGAGTATGTGGAATGGCCCTATCTTTTACTCACTTAAAAAGTTTGAGAAGGAAAGCTTTCTTTTTTTTCTTTTTAGAACTGAAACTGCAAAAAGATTGAAAAGCGTGCTGAAAACGTTATAGCAAAAAGAAAGCTTTCTTTATCTTTATGGATAACCAATTTCTCTCTAATCTCATCGTCTCACTAGGGTCCTTTCGATAGGACTTGAAAGTGCTTTTAAGAAAATGGGTTGACTTTGACTCAAAAGTGATTTCAAAACTGGACGGGAAACGGATGGAAATTTGAACTTACCCGAAGAGCTCAATTACTTTTATATAGTTGAGCGTCTTCTTTCTATCGACGAGCGAAGACCGCATTCTCGGTCTAAACCAAAGATATTTGGACCTCATTAATAATGGAATAGAAAGTGCCGTATTTCTTTGTCCAAATTATAGAGAAAAATGTGCATGTTGGGGTAAAGTAGGCTTTCTCATATTCAGTCTCCAGAGTTTAGGTAAGACTTTGTGGTAAAGATGAAAAAATGCTCATTAAGCTACTCTAATCTTATTGGAAAAAAAAGTGTAATGATGGCCTTAATGCAATGCAAGTTTCAAGTAAACTACCTTTTTGATTTCATTCGTATTCCGATCATCTGACGTCTTTTTCTTACCACTATCCTTTTGAAGCGGATAGTGAACAGTGCTCATTCCATAGATAGAAGAAAAGAAAAGCAAACTCATGTTTCCACTCCATTTTCATTACGAAGATGTTTCACGTCAAGATCCGTTGCTCAAACCGAATCACGCCAACGTTATGGAAGTTCCTGGATTGTGTGAAATAAGAGTAGTACCAAAGGCAGCACCTTCTGATTTCATAATCCAAAATGGAAAATTGGCTATGGAGATTCCGTGCGGTCAGAAATTAATACAGACACACAGGGGTTCGACAGGAAAGTCCTTTCGATCCAATCCATTCTTGGGGTCAAATAAAGACAAAGGATATGTCAATGACCTAGCACGACAAAGCACTCTCCGAGGGCATGGAATGTCTAATTTTTTGGTCAGAATCTCTACAGTAATGTCTCTCTTAGATTATCTGGTCGAAATACGGGAAAACTCCATTCAATTCTCGATGGAAACAGAGTTTTGCGAATTCTCCCCGGAACTAGAAGATCATTTTGAGATCTTCGAACATATAATCGGGTTCAATGTGACTATTGTCACTTCAGCCAACACACAAGATGAGACTTTACTACCGTGGAGCGGCTTTTTGCAAAAAGATGAGGGTCAGTAAGATGTCGGAAAAGCGAAATATATGAGATCACAAACGTAGATTGCTAGCAGCTAAAAGACGAAAGCTTTCGAAAGAAAAAGATTCTTTTGTTTTGTAAAGATCCCGCGGGTCGTTCGCCGTTGTCCTTTTTGCCTTCATCTTTTTCCTTTGCACTTTTAAGAAACCGATGTAGTTTCACGGGTCGCCCTCGGAGAGTATATGAGTTCTTTCGAATTTATCGTCTCGTTTTTCGTGTATTAGCATCTCGAGGTCCTTGAATTTCATAGGTTTGGTAGCAACCACAAAACTAATAGAACAAGGGTTAGCTCTAC